TTTAGCTAGCACGATGCTTGCTTATATGTAGTGGGCGCAATAAAAAAAATAAAGAACTTTATTTTTTTTTACCGAACCCACAAATTTATTTATTTTTTTATCTCTAATACTTCTAAAATTCATCGGATTATTATGATTCGAACATAACTAGTCTTCGTCCCAAACGAAGTGCCTACCCAAGCCGGCCCTAATCCGTAAAAAAACAAGAGTACTTGGACTTGAACCAAGAATTTGAAGGTTGAAGCTTCCTATTTTGCCAATTAAACTACACTCTTCAGAGAATATCCGATTTGAACGGATGCGGCTAGAATATAACCTAATAAGACTCAAGCTTACCGCCTTAAACCACTCGGCCAATTCTCTTTAATTCCTCAGCGAATCGAACGCTGATATCATTCTTATCAAAAATGCACTCTACCGTTTAAGTTAAGGAATCTTATAGGGTATAATCAGCCAACTCGCTCAGCTGGCGTTCCTCTTAAGTGAGAGGAACTTTCTTCCTCTCACCCTCGGATTAGTGGCGCAAGCTCTGCTGCTCCTCTAACCCTTAATACTGAAAAATGAAGGATTTGAACCTTCAACTTATTGTGTGTAAAACAATCGCTCTACCATTGAACTAATTTTTCTTTATCCGTTTCCTGCTATTAGCTTGCTAGAGGGTATTGCCTATTCCCTCCGGGATAAAAAAAAATATATTTTTTTTTATCCCATCCTTCGGAGGGAATAGGCAATACCGAAAGCGGATGAATTTTTTACTAGGGCTAGCTTCGCTAGAACGAAGTCCATCGCTGATTTCTGATCCCGCCGAAGGGGGGATATGAAATATGCAAGCTCTAATTTCGAAGAAATAGGGAGAGACTTCGTCTACAGCAGGCTCTAATTCCCTACCCCCGTAGGGGTCAGGGAATAGAGCTTGCTATGAAATACTTAATCTTTTATTAAGTCGGCGTAGACGAAGTATCGCCTAATCCGGAGGATAGTAATTTTGTGCAATGCTGCTTGGCAGGGGTCGGAGCTTGCTGATTCCTTAGCTCGCTGAGACTTCGTCTAACCAAAGGGATATGGAATACTACTGAATCGCCTTCTCGTTTTTAATAGTAATTATTATAGCACCAGTCATCGCTAATAATAATATAAAACTAGCCATAAATATTCACATATTGTGACTTGTATATAATATATGCCCTATAGTTGCTGTATGCCCTGTTTCAGCCATATTATTATCTCAACTATTACTTGATACAAACATAATATTCGCATTTGTAATGTCTATGTTTTTATTAATATAATTTAAAATATCGCTAAATTTATTTCAAGGTAAATAATATAGTATAGTATTTAATTTACTACTGTAATTATTTAATATCGCCATGTAATAAGGTAGTATTTGGAATATAGTAAAATTTGCCAGGATTGTAATAAATAAACCTAAAGATACACTATTTCTATTATTACTTTGTAATTCACTTGTTCTTATATTTATTAACATTAATATAAATAAAAATAATATTGAAACTGCCCCAATATAAACAATTAAATAAGATAAACCTATAAATGTAAGACCTATTAATATTAAATATACTGATATATTTGCAAATAAACCTATTAGAAATATTACTGAAACAATAGGGTTTTTATTAATTATTATTAAAATACCACATAATAAAGCTGTTATGCTAATTATATCTAAGGATCCTGTTAAATATCCATTCGAGAAAATCTCAGGTGTAGCTAGAAGTTGATAATACATTGTATTTTTTATACTTATATTAACCTAATATTTAGGATAGCAATAAAATTATATCTTGCTAGTGCTAATCCTGGAGCTTGCTCCTGCGTAGACGAAGTCTCGAGCAGTAAAAAAAAATAAGGAAGCGGCGAAGCCTATCCCTTTATTTTTTTTTTCTGGTAGACGAAGTCTCGAGCTTGCTGATGAGTAGTCCAGAAGAATATTTTATCAAATTTATCTATATAAAATAGATTACCGCCTTAATTAAGACTTAAACTTATCGGCTGTAAATATGTGGGAGAGCCTCTCCCTAGCGAAGCTAGCCTCCTTGGATAGACGAAGTCTCAGCAGCAGTAAAAAAAAAGACATTTTTTTTCTAGTAGCTTATCCTTAGCCTGCTGAGACTTCGTCTATCCCAACGAAGTGGGGGGCATTCTTCTGGATAGTCCCTCCAGTATAATAAATTAAGAACCTCAATAATACATAGATACGTATAAGAAAAGTCAAACTACATCAACGAAATGTCAGTAGAATATTCCAGCTTCATAACCAAGATGATGATGGTCTGTTAAATGGTATGAATATATTCTTCATAAAGCCACTGATAAGAATATTGTACCTATAATAACGTGTACAAATAAAAAATATTAGCAATAATTCTCATTATTGTTTAGACTATATCATTTGTATAATATGTAATATAATATACAACAAAATTTGCAAGATAGAAAATCTACCTTTTTAGTCGTTGTGCTGCGCAAGCTAAAGCTACTCAACTATTAGAAATTATTTTGAGCTTGCTGATGAGTAGTCCAGAAGCTCTATCTGGATTTTTTAAAGAAGAATAACAATTAATGTTGTTAGATTTGTAACTAAAGCCATGTTTTTACATAGCTAATTCTAAGATCTTGGGGGAATCGAACCCCCTTATACCATTAAATCTTTATATATATAACTTATGTCGAGCTTGCTGTATTTCTTCGAAATTAGAAGTGTAATAAATTATATATATTTTTTTATTAAATTAATATCTATAGATTAAAACTAACTTCCTCAGTAATACATTGTTACGTATAGGAATAGTCAAACTACATCTACAAAATGTCAATATAATATTCCAGCTTCATAACCAAGATGATGATGGTCTGTTAAATGGTATGAATATATTCTTCATAAAGCCACTGATAAGAATATTGTACCTATAATAACGTGGAAGCCATGGAACCCTGTACCGAAGAAGAAACATGTACCAAATACACCGTCACTAATAGTAAATGAAGAAACGCTATATTCTACCCCTTGAAAGAAAGTGAATATTAAAGCTAATAGAACTGTAAAGATAGAACCATATAAAGCTCCTTTTCTTTCTCCTTTTATTAATGAGTGGTGCGCATAAGTAATAGTTGCTCCACTAGATAATAAAATTACTGTATTAAGTAATGGTAATTCAAACGGGTTTACAGGTTCTATACCCATAGGTGGTCATTGAGCTCCTAATTCTACAGTAGGTGTTAATGCACTCATTTTTTATTTATTTGTATACTTATGCTACATAGTAACATAAGTATACTTATATGGATTTAAATTTTATACACCTTTATTTAATACTGCTTTTCTTTGTTTATTCATTCTACCTTTTATTTTCTTTATTTCATCTAACCCTTCTCTAGTTAAATGAGCTTTATTACCTATAAGAAGTGCCGCCTTTTTAAAATCTTCATAATTTAAAGATTTGGCTCCCCCATGGCGCAATTTAAACTTTTCAAATATTGGAATTATTTTATCCCTAACATCTGTAAACTTTTCAACTATAAACTCACCACAGTCTGGTTTAACTATGTATCTACCACAATTCAAAGTTTGTATTAAACTTTCCAAAAGTTCTTTATCTCTACTATGTTGAGTTAAAATAAACCTTAATCAGGCAGTTTCACCTAGTTTAGACGCTGGTGATTTCTTTAATGCTATGAAGAAACATCCTTCAGCATCAGTAAAACCAGCTAATCAGTGTAAATCTTGCATATCTCTACTTGGGACTTCTGATCTCAAAGCTGGTTTTAAATTTGGAAAGGCTAAATTTAAAGAGTCAGATAATTCACCATTATTTAGTGTAGATTTAATGGATACTATCCTGTTTAAACCTTCTAAAGTAAGATGTTTACCTTGTTTCATTAAATTTATAACTTCTTTAAAGAAGATATAATCAGAATGTTTACGAGTTAGTAAAGGGTAGTTATCAAAATGATAAATAATAGTATTTAAATCATCTAGACCTGATACTCTGTATTGAACAGATTCTGCTCCCAACTTAGTAACTTTACCTACCCCAAAGAATAATCTTATTTGTTCCAACAGAGCGAGATCTTTTTCATGAAGACCTATTTGAAACGTAGCTTTTACTCTGTAACCAGTTTTAAATTTTACGTCTTGATTAATCCCTACAAAAAAACATCCTTCTCCATCAGTAAACCCTGTTACATAATTAGGATTTAATGTTAAAGGTGAAGTATTAAATGCCGATTCCCTAATTCCCTGTGGGAATTGGGAATAGGTATTGGTAGAAAATAAAGATTTTTGAATGATATTCGTGCTACTAGCACATAGAATATTTTTTGTATATCTACTACGTACTCTATGAGTAGTAGTAGATATAACAGTATTAACATCTTTTTGTTGATGTATAAAAACCAAGTTTCCCTGGCTCTCAGAGCACACCTTACAATATTTAGAAAATATTGAAGAACCGTCTGCTCGTTGCTCTTTTACAGATATAAAACTATCTGATTTAGATCCGCGATAGCCCATTCATTGGCTTAAGCCAATAATCTCTAATGATGTTACTATACCCTCAGTCCTTAATGAGGCCACTATAAGTCTTTCGACAGATAGCTTAGTTATTAGAGCTTTAGGGTTTCCCCGGAGTTTGGTTCTTATCCACAATGCATTTTGTCTATGGAAGAATGCTCAAAAGATAGCTACAAAAAATAAACCTTCAGATACTATAAATAGTATTACTCCTAGATTTAATCCTTTTTGCACTGATAATGTATGATTTCCTAAATATGTCGATAGATATTATAAATATATTTCTATATTTTTTGGACTATACCTTAATTAATGGGTTAGTATTCCTAAAAGGAGAGCTTGCTGTAGTCCCCTAACGAAGTGTACTCTCCGCCGACGACGGAGTGGTGGGTCCGCCTGGACATATCCCAGGCGGACCCACTTCTAATTTCTGATCCCGTAAGGGATATGAAATACTAATTTCTGATCCCGTAAGGGATATGAAATACATATTTATTCGAAATTAGAAGTCTCGGGTACGCAGGCTAAGGAGAAGTCTCTCCCTTAAGCCCCGTAGGGGGTAGGGAATACTAACGCATTAATTTTTAATGTCTAGTCTCTGAAGACCCTAAAAGATATTTATCCGTCTTTTAGTTTCCTGCTGATTAGCCTAATTTTAGGATTTTCCAGCAATTTGTTAAATTTAAAGAGAGCACATATACATTAAATTATTATTATTAAGGCTAGACGAAGTCTAGAGCTCTATTTAACCAATAGATTTTTTATTTTCAATCTACCTTCTTCAGTAAGATGTTGTTTAAGTATTATCATATTATATACTATTTCTCACTTTTTAAAATCAGTAAGTTTATCTCCTATTAAAGGAAATTTATTAAAATAATCTATAAGAAAACTTACATTTTTTATAGATTGTATACTAACTGATAATACTTCCGAATTGGTATTATTTTTATATGTTTTTAAATTAGCATTAAGAAATAAAGCTAAATTTTCCATAAAAGGTTTCATCGAGGTTGATGTAGCTTTATCATATAAACGTTGATCTAATCTAAATTTCAAAGAAATATTTTCACTTACAGATCTTTTACGGGTTTCAGATTTAGGTTTACGTATTTTCGTCGATATCCCTGCGGGATTAGGAGCCGCGAAAATCGCTGCGCAAGCTCTGCCCCCTACATATTTAATTCCGAAATGTCCATCTGCTTCACTAAAACCGGAGAATCAACTATTATCTGTAAAGCTAGAATTATCTAATAAACTTTCCGATATATTTAAATCATATTTATTGTTCATAAAATTGATTAAATCATTAAATCTCTGGTTTTTTGGTGTTCTAAGTTTTCCGTGTACTAAATTTATAAAAAGAATAATACTTTCTATATCTCCAATAATATAACGAAGAATATTTTCTCCTGAAGAGCTAGCGCCTTGAAAACGTCCTATATTACCTAATTCTGATTGTATAAATGAATACATACCTATATTATTAATATGGGAAGTAAATACTATTCTAGGATTAAGTACTCTATTTAAACTTGTAACTCCAGTATTGGTCGAAGGAAGAGAAATGGAACCGTCTCCTTCTAAAAGACCTGCTAAATAATAACCTAAGTTATTATTATTAGTGAAAATTGTAGTATTGTTTTTATTTCTATATGTATATAAAGCCTCTTCTAAATGGATAGAAGGAATTTTTTGTGCAATATTCAAATAATAATTTAGAGCTTGCTGAGTCCGAAGGACTATAGTATTTAATTTAAGTTTACCCTCTGCTATTATATCTCTAAATCAGAAAGCCATAGATGCTACTAATGTAATTAATGATAAGTAAAACACTATATAGCTGTTGCTAAATAAGTGCATTGATAATGCTCCATTCACTGTTACTGTAAATAAAGCAATACTTGTATACAGTGGTCAAGGAGATGGTGACACTAAATGGAATGGATGATCCTGAAAATTACTTCTTATTAAATTTGTCATATATATTATATATTATAAATCTTGTAGTTTTGTACACAAGTTAAAAGCCCCTAAGATGAATCGAACATCTATCATAATATTAACAGTATTATGCTCTACCGTTGAGCTATAGAGGCTCAAGCAATAAAAAAAAATAAAGAGGCTAGCTTCGCTAGCCCATATACGAGCGAAGCTCGCATGGAGACTACGGAAAAGAGGTGATTCGAACACCTAAATGTATAAAACATAATACTTAGCAAATATCTTACCCTACCTATGGAAACTTTTCCTGCATTAGCTCCGAAAGGGCTAGCGAAGCTAGCCTTACCTCTCGTTTGCCTCGCAGTAATAGTGCAAGCTAAAAGCTAGCACTTCTCTATAAAAGCAAGCTAGCTGCTATGTATGCTATGTATGCTACTATACGAATTAGATCAGAATCGAACCGACATCTACTTCCGTGACAAGGAAGTCCTTTACCTAATTAAGTTACTAATTCTAGGAGACAAGAGATTCGAACTCTTAAAAGCAATAGCTATTGAGTTTACAGCTCAACCCTTCTTACCAATAAAGGAACCCTCCTTTATATAGGCGCTAGCTCGGAAAAAAAAAGAGATTTTTTTTTCATGCTTGCGCTTATATTATATATATTTATGGTTAATATTAATTAATCCCGGGCAACTTCCACTACCCGAACCGTATTTCGACTTAACACTAATTAGAGCCACGCATACGAAGATTCCCAATAAAAGAATATATAAAACCTATTTGTTTTTTTTACTTGTTACTAAGAAAGCAAACTTATTGCGCATGCCCCTTTCAGCATGTGACGAGTGGTTAGTACCAATCCAAGGTCTATTCACCGTGACATGGTGATTCACGATTACTAGTAATTACTTATTCATATAGTCGAATTTCAGACTACAATCCTTAAAATTTATATCCTATTTTTTGAGATTAGCTTAAATTCACATTTTCGCATCTCTTTGTTTAGGTATATGTGGCACGTCTATAGCCCACAATATCAAGGCCATGATGACTTGTCTTTGTCCCCTTTTTCTTTCCAAATTTCCAGGACTGAATGCTTTATCGTAAATAAAAAAAATAAAGCCAGGGATTACGTTAATTTCATGGAAACCACAGTTTCACAACATTAACTGGAAACAGCCGTGCAACTCCTGTAATAAAATTATTCAAATTGTGGTAAGGTTTTTCGTGGATCATCGAATTAAACAACATACTTCACTACTGGTGTCAGAAACGGTCTAGTGATTTCAGTTCCTGCGTTGCCACATTACTCTTGAGGTGAAATGCTTACACTTTCATTTATAGACCAGATACAAAAATTTCTAATTTCTGCTGCACTATATATAAAATATATTATAGCGCGAAGCTATATAAGGAATGCGTTTTAGAATAAATAATAGAAATGTATTATTATAATAGAAATATAGATCTAACCTATGGCATTCATCATTTACTGCAAAGACTACTTGGGTATCTAATCCTGTTTGTTCTCTGTGCCTTCGTCCTTCAACGTCAGTTTTTACATAGAGGGCTGCCTTCGCCTTTACAGAGTCCCTTTGGTATCACGAAATTTCATCTCTCCTCCTCAAGTACTGCCCTCTTACATAAAACTCTAGTCTTATACTAACATTTTATAAGCTATATAGACCGTCTGGGTACCCTTTAAACCTAATTAAGATGAATAACACTAGTCTCTTACGTATTACCGCGACTGCTGGCACGCAATTAGTCAAGACACGATATATATACTGTCATTATCAATATATAAACAAAGTTTCATTCAATTCTAATAAAATCTTTTCATATGGGACGGCCAGCCCTATGGTGTTATACAACTCGCCCTCACAATAAGACTTCTCTTAAAGGTATCGGGCTTGACCCATAGCTGTTTGCTCCCCATACTGGAAGACTTGCCACTTCTCCAAGTTGCCAGTTCAGCCGTTAGGCCATTGACCAAGATTCCTCACTGCTGTACTAACTTGCATTGGGGTTTTTTCAGACCCAATGTGGTCGATCAACCTTTCAGATTCGACTACGAGAGTTTAAGGCTAGTTAAGTCATCACCTTAACTACTACCTATCTCGAAGATATTTATTATCCTCTTAAAGCAGAAAAAAAAGAGCAAAAAAAAATATATAAGGGAGTCAACTTGCTGAGGGTTTTCCCCCCTCAACACTTGTCCTTGTCTATACCCTAATTTTTTTTTATTATATCTTTCCTTTATTTATTATGAAGGATTTACCTCCACTTTAAGGCCGGCGAAGAATATCATTATACTCACCTGTACACCACTTTTTAATTTATCAATTAAAACGTACGATTAGCATGTGTCAAGCACTTGGACAGCATTCAATCAGAGCCATCACCAAACTCAACTTTTACTTTGACTTTTTTTTCGGATATAGAACTATTCATATATCACTAATGGATCTAAATCCATTGACTAAGGTAAAAACATATAAGCTATTTACTGTGAATTTTACTAAAACAGATAATTTTCTATAAAATGCTAGTTGCTCGCGGTTTTTCATATAAATTATATAAATAATTTTGTATTATTTTCTTCCTATACATCATATAACTTTTATTAATTTCCTGGGTGCTAATTCCTGAAACGAATAGCGCCTTCAGGATAAATTGTTATTGTTCTTATAACTTTCCTCAATATAAACACTTAGTACTAATAACGAATAGCCCCTGGGGGGCGAGTAGACGAAGTCTAGTAAAAATAAAAAAAATAAAGTTCTTTATTTTTTTTATTGCTGGATTTTTTTCGTAGTACATATCCGGCGGAGCCGGATTAGTACTAGCAAGCTCTAGCTTGCTGAGTCCGTAGGACTACTAAAAATATTCGTAGGAATAGTCTAGTGGAGCTTTTGGAACTCCTGCCTACTCTTTCTTCGATATTTTTAGCCCGAACGAAGTTCCCTCCTCTGGTATTTTCGGAGGGGGCGAACGAGTAAAAAAAAAATATATTTTTTTTTATAGAGAGCTTGCGTAGACGAAGTCTCACCCTACGGTAGACGAAGTCTCGAGCTAGCGCGATTTCCTATTCCCAGCGGGAATCGGAAGAGCTTGCGCGATTTCCTATTCCCGACGTAGCCGGGAATCAGCAAGCTCGTAAGAGCTTGCAGATTTTCATATCCTTCGGTACGCAAGCTAGCGCAAGCTCGAAAATACTAAATTTTTATCTTTTTTTTTATATAGGCATATTTCTTCGAAATCAGCCTAGCCAGCATATCCTTCGGATAGGGAGAGACTTCGTCTATCGCTACAAATATTAATGTAAATCTAATCCGTCTTTTATATAAGAACTAGATAGTACCACGAACACCTGCGCCTGGATGAAGGCTATTGCTAACTCTAAACCTGAAAAGGCTATAATAAATAATAAAGGTATTAATCCTAAAATGAAGAATATAAAACCAGAATTCATTATATTATAAACAAAACCACTTAATATGCTTAATAACATGTGACCAGCTGCTAATCTAAGACCTAAAGATACATTTCTGGCAAGGTATTTACACCTTTAAAGATGATATTTTATATTTATGCCCCTTGTTACGAAGTAACAAATCCATCCCACCCTCACAATTTAATTTAATAAACTGCTATGCTAAATACATTGATATTTTTCTTATACTAAACTCGTACAGCTTAATGTAAATCTAATCCGTCTTTTATATAAGAACTTGATAATACCACGAACACTTGCGCTTGGATAAAGGCTATAGCTAATTCAAGACCTGAGAATGCTATAATAAATAATAAAGGTATTAATCCTAAAATAAAGAAGATAAATCCTGAATTCATTATATTATAAACAAACCCACTCAAGATGCTTAATAGCATATGTCCCGCAGTGATATTCGCGGCTAATCTAAGACCTAATGAAACGTTTCTCGCTAGATATGATATGAACTCGATAGTCACTAATAAAGGTAAAAGTGCTAAAGGACAACCAGCAGGTACTAATAAAGAAAAGAATTTTAAACCATGTTTTTGGAATCCTAATATAGTTGCACCTAATACTATTGTGAAACTAAGAGCAAATGTTAACGCAAAATGGGCTGTAGAAGCAAAGCTGTATGGACAATACAGTAAGTCTTATAGACTTACCGCGGTGGACTATATCTTAATCACTTAGTTGTTATTTTAAAACTGTGTTAAGTGATCTTTCACACGTAGTCTCTGAGGATCCTACTCATAACGAGGCAGAAAAAAAAAATAAATAGAGCAGCTTTGCCTAGCCTGCTGAGACTTCGTCTATCCCGACGAAGTGGGGATACGCCTATTTTTTTTTATCGCTTGTTATTTTGGTTTCCTGCTGATAGTTCATTGTTTCATCCTTTAAGATTTTCACCAGTATTGGTACCTAAAGGCATTAGAAGTTTCCAGCATATAGTGAAATTTATTATATTTTATTATTATTATTATTTATCTATGATATTAGAATTATCTAAACATTTATCTATTCTTCTATTGTTATTCTCTTTCTATTCATATTACTTTGAATTAACTTTATCTTTTCTAATCCTTCATCCGTTAAATGGGCTTTAGATTTTATTAGTTCGGCTATTTGTGCAAAATCTAAGTAATCATATTGTTTAATACCTAATAATGGATATTCGTTTAAGAAAGGTATTAGCTTATCATTTATATCTGAAAAGATTGTTACTAAGTATTGACCTTCATCACGTCCTGGTGATTTGTAATATCTACCACAGTTTAGATAAGTAGTTATATCCTTTAACAACTCTTCATCTTTAATATGTTGAGTCAATGAAAATCTTAAACTAACATTTCTATTATTTTGAGTTATAACTTGGAAACTTCCTTCAGCGTCTATAAATCCTCTAATTCAATTTAAGTTTTTAATCTTAACATTTAAAGTGTTATATCTTACTGAAGGTCTCACTACTGCTTTTGCAGTAGGGAAACTCTCTTTAAACTTATCTGATAGACCTCAGTTTAATGAAGCTTTAATTCCTACTAACTTCAATATACCCTTTAGAGATAAATGCTCTTTATTCTTTATTATAGCTATAGCTTGCTTAAATAAAAGATAATCAGCTCTCTTTTGAGATATTAAAGGATAACTATCAAAATGATCTGTGATTATTTGTAAATTATTTAAAGAACTTACACGATATTGCATAGAATCAACTCCATGTTTATAGATCTTTCCTGTTTTAAAAGTTCTTTGAATAGCTTCTAATAATTTAATATCTTTATTATGTAAAGATATACTAAAGATAGGCTTAACTTGTCAACCAGTTAAGCTTCTGTCTTTTTTAAATATAGAAAGCGAGAAACAACCTTCTCCATCTACAAACCCTGTAAGATAATCAGGATTAAGGTAGAAGGTGTTTTTATTGTTAAAACTATATCTAGGACTATCCTTAGATATGTTTATTTGTGTATCTGGCTGAGAGTCAGAGTTAAGAGAAGAATATGATTGTACTTGAAATATAGGTTTACTATGTAATCCTGATACTTCAAACATGTTTGAGATAAATAATGATAAAATATAAAGGCTCCTGTTAACCATACCCATTAAATTATTTATTAATATAAATATAAATAAAGTATATATAAATGGGAAATAAATTTGACCATTTTTAGGGTTTATTTGATTTGTAACTATATTATGTATAGTTACGTATAATGATTCTTGAGCTATTGATCAGTTATTACTAACTAATTTATTATAGTTAGTTGAAACTATACTTAAAACTAATATAATTAAAGCTCCTATTGTTAAATATAATCCTATGTTAGTTAAAGATAGATGTAAGTTACCACCTAAAACTTCTAAATTTAATATGTCTCTTATTTCAAATTGATCTAAAGGACTTCTTATTTCTTTAGCTTGCGCAAAGAATAAATTTTGTTTTTCTATAGAAAACATCTAGTAGTATTATTACTACTATAATATATAAATCTTTAAAAAGCTAAATATTGGCAAAATAGGTATGAGCTTGCTAGCTTTTAGCTTTAGCTGTAAGCTAGCTAAGAGCGAGATATGTATAGCCTTCTATGAAGAGCTAGCGCCCTCCTCCCCTTAATATATATTATATTTTATTAATAAACATACGTGATAAGAATAAACGCACTATTCTTGGTAATATGTATTTAGATAATACGTATAGAATAAATACTATTATAGCAAAAGCAAATACTACTTCATTCATATAATAAAAAGGTACTAATTGTGGCATATTAATTTTGATTATGATAATTATAATACGTGCACAACGCGTCACTCGTAGGTAAATAAAAAGTATATAAGAGCGGACTTCGTTCTAGCTAGCTTGGCTATAGGTTTGCTAAAGCTAACCTTATATACTATATATTAAACTATTCATAGAATAATCTAATACGTTTAAAATTAAAGAAGGATATACACCCAATACAACTGTAAATAATACTAATATAAATAATAAAATAAATTCTCTTTTATTTACATCGTATATACTTTCTTCTATAAATCTAGTGAAAGAACCTCCGAAAGATATTCTATTAAACATATATATAGTGTAGGCTGCAGAAAATACTACAGAAGAACAAGCGAAAACACCTAATACAGGTAATCTTTCTATTATACTATAAAGTGACATAAATTCACCTACAAAATTTAAAGTTAATGGAGCACCACAATTACCTAAAGCTAATATAAAGAATAATATAGCAAATATAGGCATTAATTGAGTAATTCCTCTATAAAAATATATAAGTCTAGTACCTGTTCTATCGTATAATATTCCACCTGCACATATAAATAAACCACTTGACACAAACCCATGGGCTAAACCTAATATCACACTTCCTTCTAATCCTTGCATAGTATTACTAAATACTCCTATTAAATAAACTGAAGCGTGACAGACTGAACTATATGCTATTAGTTCTTTTACATCTGTTGTTCTTAGTGTACTAAAACTAGCATATATAATTGTAATTACCGCTATAGTAAATACAACAAAAGTATAATCTAAAGAAGCTTTAGGTAATATAGGTAATATTAATCTAAATACACCGTATAGACTTAATTTTAATACTATTGCGGCTAATACAATACTTCCACCTAAAGGAGATTCAACGTGAGCTTTTAATAATCAATTGTTTAAAAATATTGTAGGAGTTTTTACAGCAAATGATATAAATATTCCTATAAATAAGAATATTTGAGTTTTATATTCAAAATTTAGTTTAAATAAAGTATCAAAATCTGTACTACCCATTATAGAAGATGTACTTAAAATCGACAGTAGTAAAAACAAAGAACCTCACAGCGTATATAAAAATAAATAGTAGCTCGCACTTACTTTATTATCTGATCCATATAAACCTATTAATATAAATAAAGGAGGTAATATAGATTCAAAGAATATATAGAATGACATTATGTCTAAGCTCATAAAAACTGCTAATAATAATGTTTCTAATAATAACATAATTATTAAATAAGATTTTACATTTTCTTTTATAGAATCTCAATTAGATAATAATGCTATAGGCATTATTATTGTAGTCAATAATATAAAATATATAGAGATACCATCTACACCCAAGTAAATGTCGAATAGTTGTACATTGTAGTGTTCTTGTACAAATTGAAATTGATTAGTACTGTTATTAAATAAAATAAACATAACTAATGATATAATTAAATTTATAACACTAGTAGTAAGCGCAATCGTTTTAGTAAATAACTCTGAATTTTTATATGATCCTGAACTAGCTACAACCATTGTCCCTAGTAGAGGTGTAATAATTAACGAGGATAATAACATATGTTGAAGATTGATATTTATTGCTCTTCAAATAATTTACTATGTCCGCCTATATACATGTGTCTCATGGCCTTTATGATAAAGAGTATGCTATTGATACTCTTTATCATAAAGAGTTAATACAGCAGTAGCTGCTTGTTCTACCTCCACTATTCCTGCCTTAGCTTGCTGCTATGCACTTATCCATATTCCCGAGCTTCGCCCCCCGAGCTTGCTGGTCCGTAGGACTAGGGGGCGAAGCTCGGGAATATGGGATCGGGAATCGGGAATAGCCTAGCAAACAATAATATTGGTAGAACGCTTATATATAATACCATCCATATTCCCGAGCTTCGCCCCCCCTGAAGAATGCCACCCAGTGGGAGGCTACGCCGGGAATCGGGAATATGGATTAACTCTATGTGTTTGCTGAGTCCGGAGGACTATATTCTTCTGGCGCAGTATTTTTTTCTACGTTATTTCCGCCGAAGGCGGGAATCAGCAGGCTCTAAAATTACTAAAATTACTAAAACATGTTCACATTTACTACAGTTATTCCGAATATATATAATAAACAAGGAATTAATATTATAAAAGCAAATAAAATAGGTAATAACACAGTTCAACAGAATGACATTAACTGGTCAAAACGTATTCTAGGGAATGAAGCTCTTACCCAGATAAATATAAATACCATTATTGAGCTTTTTATACCTAAAGTTATACTATGTAAAAAGCCATCTACAGAAGAACTAGTCAAAATTCCTCTTAATTTAAAATATTCTAAAGATGTAATTCAGTTTATATCGAAAATATATGCATATATATAATTTAATAAGTCAAATCAATATACAATGTCAAATTCTAATAAATAACCACCTAAAAATAAAATACTAGTAAATATACACATTAATACAATACTAGCATATTCAGCTAAGAAGAAAAAGACAAATATTACTGCAGCGTGTTCTGTCATAAATCCACTTACCAATTCAGATTCCTTATACTCAAAATTATTAATTTATAGGTTTAAATATGTACATGTTTTTATAGATTAGTTCATTATTTAAATACATAGCTTGCTGAGTCCGTAGGACTACTACAGTTACTTTAGATATATTTAAATAATTAGCTAATTCTACATTATTATCAAATTTTTTGATTAGATTATCTTCTAAATCGAAGATTCCTACACCATTTGAATATTTATTTCTTTTTTTTGCCATTAATTTTTTAGTTTCATCACTATGTATTCTACCAAACATAGGATTTAACTCACCGGGTTTACTTATTAATTCTAATACTTTTTTGCTATGACTTTTACCAAACATAGGATGATTAGTTTTATCTTTATAGCGTTCAATCATTTTCTGTATAGCCTCATCCGTATGTTTATAACCTAACATACTTGAAGCTTCTCTTTTCATATTATAAAGAGTAGAAAAATCCAACGCTTTTATGTAACTAGTAGGCGAAGCCCCTAATTCAGTTAAACTTTCATTACTTAATATTTTAGTCTCATAGCTAAAATATTCATAAATAATTCAATTGAACTTATCTAATCCATATTTGTCAAAAGCTTTTTGTATAGTCCTTCGGACTCAGCAAGCTCTTAAATTCGACTTTTTATTGTTTAAATGTTCATTAAGTCTAATATAAAAATCTTTAGCGCTTCCAATATATTGTTTACCATTAACAGTATTAATAAAGGAGTAAATACCCCCCTTATTCTTTAGAATTTCTTTATAAGAATCTACGTAACCTTTATCATGCAAGGTTCTTATAACTAGTACAGGGGTAGGGTTTACTGTTGGTATATTAATTGAAGGCGAACTTGCGTCTGAGTAAAATCTTTTGGTTATTTTAAGGGTTCCGCCTTGCTGGCTAGAAAATAAATATTTATTAGTGTAGTTACACATACATATTGCCTCCGGAGATTTAACTCTAGAGGGTAATAATTTTGAATTTATTAATCTTATATTTTCATATAAGTCTGGACTATACCTTATTTAATATCGAGCTTGCTCGATATTAAATGATCACATCTAGTCTCTGAAGATTCAACTTAAGTTGATTACCTGCTGATTCTCTTAATTAAGAAATTCCAGCAATTTGTGATCTTTAAAGAGGCCAAATCTGGTTAAATAGCCTCTGCTAAATCAAATGGTGCACGATTAGTCTCTGCCACAGAACCTATAAAGAATATTATTAATATACAGAATAGAGGTAAAGCTAATCATACTATTTTTTGGAATTGTACATTTATATTTAAATTTAAGCTATTTGTTATCATTATTATTATTAATAATACAGAACTTAACACTAATTCATAACTAATTAATTGAGCTGTACTTCTTAAAGATCCTAAGAAAGCATACTTACTATTAGCACTTCACCCGGCTAATAAAATTCCATAAGTAGCTAAACCTGAAACAGCTAACATATACAATATTCCTAATTCCATATCCCCTAATGATAGTCCAGGACCGTAAGGAATAACTGCATAACCTAATAAAGCAAATATTAATGTCACTATAGGTCCTAAGAAAAATAGTATTAAATTAGCTTGTGTAGGAGCTACATATTCTTTTAAGATTAATTTTAAAGCATCTGCAAATGCCTGTAAAAGACCGTAATCAATTGTGTTATAAAGATTTTACTCTTAATCCATCTCTCACAAGATGGTTCAGACTATGTTTTCTTCTAATTTTTTTTTTATAATGAGTATCCCTGCGGGATTAGCAAGCTCGTATTTCTGTCATACTATTACAAATTAAATTAGAAGGAGAATACTGAAGTATTTATATAAAAATACTCTTTAGTCGTTGAACGTTCTTATTAGTAATAATAAGCTTCGCTTCAAGTTAGCTTAACAGCTTTTCTTGAAATTCATCCTCTGTTTACCTTAATTTAGTTAAAAATAAGGGGGACTAAACGGGTTTTAATCCTACTGCGTTAGGACCAAGTCTTCTTTGCATACTTGCCATAGTTTTTCTTTCCGCTACAGTTACATAAGCTACCACTAATAAAGCGGGTAACATTAATATTATATTTTCAATTATTGAAATAATAGTAGGAGAATAATTCATTTTTTTTTTATTTACTAGTGCTCCGAAGGAAGCACTACATCTTTCTTTGTTAATGTGTGCTAACTCACTAGGCAGATTTCTATAGCTAGTAGGAGGCAGGAAGGAGTAATATCCCAGCTACGCAGGGATCCGCAAGCTCTAAAATAAAGTTATTTATTTTAGAGCTTGCGTAGACGAAGTCTCTCCGTGTAACGAATATTACCCCTCCCCTAATTCCGGCTCAATATCCCTCCGGGATTAGGAGTCAGAAACCACTAAAAATTTTTCTAGATTGCGAGCTAGCGCCGTTGGCGATTTTCATATCCATATCCCGAGCTTGCTGTAGACGAAGTCTCTCCCTCCGGGGGCGAAGCTCGGGATCCGCAAGCTCGAAAATACGGCGCATGCTCGTCCCTAAATAGAGCTTGCTAATTTCTGATCCCGTAGGGATATGAAATATCAAACTAGAAATAAGCTAAGCATAAATATAGTAAGCTAGCTATGTTTTATTTTGTTTTGTTTAATCTTATAATATTAATAATACTAAATTAGTGTACGAAGCAGTAGCCATATTCCCGATTCCCGATTCCCCATTCCCGATTCCCGATTCCCTATTCCCGGCTGCGTAGCTGCCGGGAATAGGGGATAGGGAATTAGGGAATTAGGGAATTCGGGAATTCGGAAATTAGGGGGAGGAGTAGACGAAGTCTAGAGCTTGCTAATTCCTCCGAAGGATGGAATAGTCTAGGGCGTAGCTCTAGACTTCGTCTACTAGATAAATAACAGAAGAATAAAGCTAAAGTTAGAGCTATTAATGTTTATAAGAAGCATTTAATCTCTTAAATTCATTGACTTTATCTAATATTTGCGAAGTATAGTTAACATTTTCTTTCTTTAATTTACCTTCTATTTCTAATCCTTTCTGTAATAAATCATTTATTTCTTGACCACGTGTTGTTATTAAACGATCAATAATACTTATTCTTCTACTAAATTTATCTGCATCAGTGTCCGACATAGTACCAGGAACATCTAATGACATATTACCGCCTGCATCTGTTATAACATTTATATTATTAGTCAAGATGATACTGTGAAATTGACTTATAAAATCAGAAAGTTGAGGTAATAGTTCATTAATCTTTAAAGTTATATCTGTAAGCTCTACCGGTGAAACCGTACTTTTTAACGGAAGATTCACAAAGACATGAGGTCTAGGTATATCTATATCTTTATATGTTAAAAGATTAATTAATTTTAGGGCTTTTGCCTTCATATTTTTTATTGTTGTAATTTAATTATAATACGTGCACAACGCGTCACTCGTAGGTAAATAAAAAGTATATAAGAGCGGACTTCGTTCTAGCTAGCTCTTATATACTATATATTAAACTATTTATAGAATAATCTAATACGTTTAGTTTATGGCAAGGAGGAACTTTGTTCTAGGCGAGCTTGCGTAGACGAAGTCTCTCCCATCCATATCCCGAGCTTGCTACGCAAGCTAGGGATCAGGAGGGAATACTAGTAAAAAAAAATAGGGTGGCATTCATACACTTCGTTAGTGGAACGAATCGAGCTTGCTGGTCCGTAGGACTACCGACCCCTTACTCGAGGGCGAAGATGCTCTCCACGAATAGTCCCAGCCTACGCGCACACAAAAGAGTAGCTTTAGCTGGCTATTTTTTTTTATATCTAAGCGTACTCCTATTTATACGAAGTCGTACCCTCCTTCTATAATTCGTGCTTTAGCTTTATAGCTTTAGCTAAGCCAGCTAAGCTAGATATTAAATATTATGATCTAGAAGCAAAAATAGCCGATAAAAAAATTTTCTTTATTGATTTAATAGACTACTTATTATCTTTATAATATAGATTTCTCTATACCTATCTCATCTTAGACTCGAACTAAGATCTAAATATTAGAAGTATTCTGCTCTGCCATTGAGCTAATGAGACTTAAATCTAGCTTTTCATGTATACGAGGAATCGGCCTTGCCCGATTCCCTAACGAAGTGTACCCCTAACGAAGTGTATCCTAATTCGGGAATTCGGGAATTAGGTAATACGAAAAGCAGGCTATACAACTAATTAGCAAGCTATATAAAGCTAGGAATATTATACGTACTATGTAGCGTTAATATACCCAGCGAGTAGGCAGGGAGGCTAGCGAAGCTAGCCTCCCCCTAATTCCCGAATTCCCGGAGGGAATATGGCGCTAGACTTCGTCTGGCGGCGCGAACGAAGTCCGCTCTAAAAAAAATATATTTTTTTTTATTCGTCTAATCCCGACGAAGTGGGGATATTCGCCGGGAATATGGTTACTGCTTTGTTATGAAAAGCTAGATATAAATAGGCGTACGGCGCACTACGTACTGATTTTAGCTTTGTAAAGGTAGACTTACAAATGCATGAGGTTTTGGTGGGCTTGATAATCCTCACTCTAAACTAGTGTAGCTTCTATTTAAATTAGCTTGTAATACGTCTGTGTAGAATCCTGGAGTTAATCAAGGATTTCTAGAAGCCACTTTTCCTTCTACTAATTGTGAATATACAATATATAAGAATAATCATGCAGCTATTACACTTACTATAGAACCTATACTACTTATTAAATTTCAACCTGCAAAAGCATCAGGATAATCACTAATTCTTCTAGGCATTCCTTGTAAACCTAAGAAATGTTGCGTTTTATGATAGGCGTACGCATTTGGTTAAATTTTATCTTTATAACTATATATTTTACCGTTATAAGAATTTCCTTTTTCAATTAAACTTTTTAATGTATAAAAATTAACTTTAGCATATTTTAAAGCTTTTGACACACCAAGAAACTTAGCTAAAATTTCTTTAGTGTCACTGTCAAATACATAAATTGTTTGTCTAAAAGAAACATCTTTAGATACCAGTAAAAAGTCCAAATACTCACCCTTGGCTATAGCTAATCTAGCTACTTTTCCATCAATTTGGAAATATCTAGCCATTTCTCTACCAGATTTAAATTCCGCTACTCTTTCATTATCTTGATTGTAGACAACAATATGTTTACGGAGTTGACTATCCCCTGTGGGTTTTTCTTGATATTCTGCAAAATCTTCTTCAACTAAAGATTCAAAAGATAAGACAAGATTAGAATTAAAAAGATATTTATTATTAATGTAATTTAATAAAGTACTATGACTAATCTGTAATCCCTTTAAAGCTCTATTAATTGAAGAATAAACAACAGGACGCCCGTGAGGTGAAGTAATATCGTATACAAAAACTAAAAAGCAATAATATTTATTATCTGCATCTTCAGGTGTATAATCTAAACCATTAGCTAATTTAAAAGTTTTAAGGAATACATTTATTCTATTATATCCTTCGGAACCTTCAGTAAATAACGATAATAATTTTTCAATTGTTGCAATAGCATTATTTAAATTATTACCTCACTGAGGATTTATTCGTGGGATTACACTTAAATTGCTATTAATAGTAGGTTTAAATTTAAGGATTGCATATTGTTCATAAACTAAGGAAGTTTGAGGTGTAGTAATATATAAAAACTCTAATTTTCAATTTAAAGCTGAAGTTTTAGATATTTCTAATTCTGAAGAAGAATGAGGTTTACGTAAACCTTTAGTTAATTTATTATATTCCTCCATTCTTCTAGATAAATTATTTGAACTACCAATATAAAAAAGGTTAGGATCATTTTTATTTATTAATTTATAAACACCAGAAACTCCTAAATATTTGAACTTAATTTCTTCACATCCTTGCTCAAGTGAATCAAATTTAATAGGGAGCTTCGCGCCAATTTGATCAAGGTTATCCACGTCAAGTATATTTTTGTCAACTGAACTGGTAGAATAGAAACGCTTAGATAAGCTTAATCTTTGTATTTTAGGACTCAAGTTATATGAACTAGATGATATAGATTTAGGTAAATCTAGTCAAGATAAAATAATGCTTATTAGTCACTATTTTACTTAGATCATATCACTACCCTTATTTAAATATAATTTTTAAATCGAGGGTACTTGGCGTTTGATCGTTGAAGCTGCTTTCTTTTTATAAAGAAAGATTGCCTGCTGATTAGACGTAAAAGGTGTGATTACGCCTGACGTCCTTCCAGCAATTTGCCAAGTTTTTTATGGGCGCCGAGACTTCGTCTATTCGAAGGTTGCTCATGACGAGGGCTAAGCTAAAGTCTAAGCTACCCATTTTGCACTACATAATTTCTATTGTAGGCCCCCAACATTGAAAGAGGGAAGAATGTAAGATTACATGTTGTGTGGACTATATATTGATTATTTTAATTAATTAAAATAACCTCCTTCGTGAAGTCTCTGAGGATCCTACTAATAACATGTGTTGTTACTTTGGTTTCCTGCTGATTGTCTAGATACACTTAAGATTTTTACTTATTTAATAAGTACTTAAGCTTTATGAGAGTTTCCAGCATATAGAAGGATTGGGAGGGGCTAATCAAATTAATTTTGTTTAGGGATAGATTGTATTAATCAATCTTCACCATTAAGAGTTATTCATTCATTTTTATCCATATTATTTTTTACAAGAGTTCATCTAACTTTGAAGTGTTGTCTAGCTCCATTTATGGAAGGGAAAATCAATTCTTCACCTTGTCTATTATAACAATAGACGAATTTACCTCCTATACCATATAGAGGAGCTAATGAACCTTTCAATCCTTTACTTGGATGGCTATTTTCTGTATAAAAATACTTTATACTGTCACTAATAGCTTTCTTTGTCTCAGTTGAAGTCACACTACCAAACTTAGGATGATTCTCTTTGCTTAGTTTTTCTTTTAATTTAGTAATTGTGTCGATACTATGTTTGTGTGCGCAAGCTACTAATGAATTGCCGATTCCCTCCGGGAATACTACAGTTAAAACATTATATTTAGGTGTATAATGATCAATTCATTTTTGTTCTAATATTAAACAAAGATCTTTTTCACATAATTCTATAATTGCCAAAGAAAAATTATCTAAACCATATTTTTTCATAGCTCTAATTATAACTAACTTAGATGGTTTTTGTGAGTTAGTATAGTAATAATAACTAACCATTCTGCTAGTTAAATTTGTGCTACTACCTATATATAAATCATTAGTAATGTTATTTATAAACAAATAAACACCTGATTTTTTTCTTAATTCTTTATATATATTTCTTTTTTCTTTGTTAACATTTTCAAAAAATAATTCAAACTCTTTAGGATCAAACTGAGAATTTCTACGCTTTGTAGAAAATCATCTATGTAATCTATCCTTCATTACAAAAGTACTTCCCTTTAGAAAAACCCCTATGAATAAAAGTCAGAATTGAACTTTAGCTAAATTTAAGTTATAATTTAAACCTAATATTTTAGGTATTCAGAAGTATCAACCAGCAAACATTGCGAATACAGCTCCCATACTTAATACGTAGTGGAAATGCTATTTTTAGTATTTAATAAAATTGTGGACTATATCTTTACCTGTAATTAATATGTTATTTATTTTCAGGAGCTTGCTCGTCCTCCTGATCCCTAAGGGATATGGATGGACTAGGGCTAACCCCCAAATGTTTGGTAACAAAAGGTACTTTATATCATAAAGGGTTATTATATTTAATTCAATTAATCATGAAATCTGAGTATATTTTATGTTCTATACTACCTTTAGGTGATGTTTTATATCCCCTAATTTCTATGAAAGGTTTAATTTTACTTACTCTGTAAAATTTAATATCAGAATATAATCTATTATGCATAAAGTAATCATATATAAATAACATATTATTAACATTTTGAAATTTAAAGGTTATAGATGAGAATTCTTTTTCTAGCGAAGCGCGCTGATCCCTTTGGGATAAGGAGTTTGATCTTTTACGTTTAATAATAGTAGGTTTAGAATTTAATAGAGTATTATCAAAATTTAACTTGGAAGAATATTCATTATATTCAAATTCCAAATTACATTCTATTCTATTTCCAGCATAATTAAATACTATAGAACCGTCAGTATCTATTAAACCTGCATAATAAGGATCATATAATTTTATATTATAATCAGCTTCAATATAATCTAGATTATATAAAGCACAAGCTTCTTTAAAACCTGGTACTTTAAGTCTGATTAATCCATTAATATGTTCTAAAATATATTTCATCTCTTCTTTTGTAGATACTATATATATTGAATAAGGTTTATTTTTATCTGCTCTAATTCTACCTATATGTAAATAATTTTGTATGTGTGTTAAAATTCTAATATCTCTATTATGTAATTTTATTCTGATTTGTTTAAGAACTCTTTGTTTATTAGTAGAATTTGTTCTAATATCAAAATTTCCATCCCCATCTATTATACCGGCAAATCAATTTCAAAATTTATAATCTTCAGTATCAGGTAACTGACGTATAGTCTCTGAGAATCCTTTTCAGTTTTCTGCTGATTGTGTATTCATAAGTTCAGAACTTATTGCTATATTGTTATTTTGACTATTTAAAAGAAAAATATTCTTACTAACATCTAATTTATAAAGATAAGCCGTATAAATAAATAGTAAACAATATGCAAATAATACAGTTTCCAGCATATAGTCAGTTGCAAAATAGCACTTAAAAGAAGATATACCATTCAGGCCCATTTGAGCAACTACATAATAAGTATCGTGGAAGGCTATATCAAGTGAAGCATTAGCTAACACAACACCACTCACGTGTATGTGTTCGATTTAATTATATTAGTTACTTCTATGGTAACTAAATAAGTACCCATTGTACGTAGTATTTTTTTTCAATATTAGATCTTATTGTATCATGAGAAATATTTAAAGCTTTTGCTGCAGCCAGTATTCCATCATATTTTTGAATAAATTCTCCATCTTTAAATACAAAGATGGCTTTTCTAATATGTTTTTGACTCTTCATTTTTTCTATTAAACTCATATACTCAATAGAATCAACCTCCATTAAAGGTTTATCGTTTTCATTAAAGAGTTGATTGGATATATATCAAGAAGATCTAAATAAAGATTTATCTGCCATAGCTCTCTTTAAAGCTATACTAATAGAAGAACTTCCTAATTGTACTGCAAGTGATCTTAAAGAAGGAACTATAACTAACAGTGTTTTAAATTCATCGTAAATATATACAGAGGCTGAAGATCTACTCTTTGAAATTCTTAACTTAGTGTCTTGCAGATGTGGGACGCCTATATTTCTAGCTGCTTCCTTCACTGCATTATATTCAGGTTTAATTAATTGAGAGCGTGCGCCCAAAAAGTTTCTCTTTCTTCTAAGTTATGTACATTTAAATCTACTTTCTCTAAAACAATGAAAGCAAAATTAACAAGCCCGTATTTTATAATAGCACTTGAAATAGGTCTTCCTTTTTGTGCAGCAGCCAAGGCCAAATTAAAATAGTTATATAGTCTAGTTTTAATTGATCTTGAGCTTCCTACATAACATTTACCATTCAATTTATTAACTATCATGTAAATATATCCTGTTTTATCTTCTTTAAACTCTTTATATAAATCTTTTCTATCTTTATAGAAATTTTCGTATATTTTCAAGGCCTTGTTAGTAGGCGAAGCCCTTAATCTATCCAAAGCATTAAGTATATTTTTATTTAATAAAATAAATGAAACCAAAAATAGTAATATACCACTCACTGTCGTTTCATTAGGTCAGTGATCCCCTAATGGGTCTATTTATAATTTTTAACCGAATAAAATACATTAATCATTTAATCTTTCATAACTAAATATGTAACCATTATAACAACCCCCTATTTTAGCATATTTTTTAATTGTACTATGACTAATATTTAAGTCTCTTTGTGCATCCGTTACTCCTTCATACTTACGTATGAAATTTTTATTAGTATCGTACACAAATATTCCTTTTCTAATATGACTCATATTATTAATATCTAATATTAATTCTTTACATTCTTTATGTGTTCAATTAGATATTAAAGGATTATCACTTATATTATAAGGTATATTGGTAAAATATCATTCACCTCTAAATATAGTTTGCTCTCTTATAGCCTCAACAATAGTAGAGTGATTAGATTTAATTAAATGAGCTAAAGATAAAACGGAAGGGAAAATAACCAATAAATTTTTAAAGGAATCATAAATATAAACAGGATAAGCTGATTTAGCTTCTATCATTCTTACTTTACTTTCCATAGAATGACTTTTATTATAAAAAGGGTTATTTTCACCTGTTAAAGCTTTAGCTATTAAACCTTTAGTTGTATCACTATGTACTCTATTACTAGCCAATTCTGATAATAATTGTTTAGTTTCTTCTGTATGCTTATATCCTAAAGAAGAATAACCTTGCTTTAATACATTATAATAAGGCAATATAGATGTTATAAAATAAGTCTCTCTAACAGTTAAAACCTGGGGTTCTACATACTCCACTATTAGTAAAGTAAAGTTAGATTGACCATACTTAAGTAAAGCTTTTACAATGGGCATATTAGCATTTTGTCTACTTTTTAAGAAAGTATTGTTAAGATAATTTTTCATTCTAGAAGCTAAGTTAATAGAACTACCTATATAAGAATGCCCGTTTATGTTATTTATTAAACAGTAAATCCCTGATTTATCTTTTTGTTCTTTTAAAATAGAAGATCTATCCTCTTTAAATTGAGAATATATCTTTAGTGTTGCTACTAACGAAGTGTATCCCGCCTTCGGCGGGAATACAGCTAAAGCTACGAAATTTTTTGTATTATCTTCTTTACTAGAAGTTGAGTAATGGTTACGTAAGCTATAAATAGTTTTTGAATTAAAACTATTGTTACTAAATGAAGAGGCGGAGCCTATTAATGCATTTTTATTTCACGGACTATATCTTCTCGTAAATATATTACGAGGATCGCGTGTAGTCTCTAAGGGTCCTACTAAAGCATTAAATACCCGTAGGTTCCCTGCTGATTGTTCAAAATTATACATTGTCACTGAATATAATTCTAGTAGTATAATTGTCAGAAGTTCCCAGCATATAGCGATCTTTAAAGGGAGAGCTAAGTGGTTTTTTATTAACCCTCCTATTGTAAACATAAATACAAAACCTAATGAGAATAACATAGAAGGTGTCATTTTTATAGATCCTCCATAGCAAGTAGCTAATCATGAGAATATTTTTATACCTGTAGGTACAGCTATTATTAATGTAGCTGCTGTAAAGTAAGCTCTTGTCGAACTTAGTAATTTGGACAGTATCTTAATTTAACGTAATATGTTAAATTTCTTGCGTGCTTGTCTCTGAGGATCCTTTTGATGAAATACTTTTAATTTTTTTGATACCTTTCTCTTCTAAATGTTTACCCTCTGTTATCATAATATAAACTTTTCTAAATTTAATATAATCTACATATTTACCAGCAAAAATATTATATTTATCAAAGTAATTAATTAAATGAGCTGCAGTTTTATATCCTGTACTTTTATAACATCATACACCTGTATGATATTGAGAAAGATTACCCATTTCTAATTCATTATATAATAATCTTAAAGGTAATACATCATTTTGCTTTAAAGAAAATTCTAATCTTATACTATATCCAGCTTTGTGTGTTTTACTTTTTACAACACTTATATGGAAACATCCATCAGCTTGAGTAAAACCCGCCAATCAATAATTATCTAAAGATAAAGACATTAAGGGAGGTAATATATTAATATTAAAATCTTCACTATAATTATGTTTAATTAATTGTTCATATTTATAATTACTTACAAATTTCCCATTAATTAAAGATAAAATAATAGATAAGCCTTCTTTATTTTTACAAATATATCTCACAGCTTTTTTATCTTTAATTTTATATATATTACCGTGACCTATACGTTTTTTAATAAGGTAAGCCAAAGATGAATCATTTTCGGAAAACACTATATGTAGTTCTTTCTTACCGAATCAACCATCACCTTCTATTAACCCAGCTAAAAAATAACCAAGCTCTTCATCATTAAGATTACTATTATGAATAGGGACATGCTCAGATATTTTAGGTAATTCAAATCATTTATTATAAGTATTTTTAGTAGCGGCCTTAGCCATTGTACTAAAACAAAAAAAGTTTCCTGCTGATTGTCTTGTTAAATATAAGTAGATTGTGCCTAACGCTATAAAAACGAGTGGACTACTTAATCAAGAGTTTCCAGCATATAGCAAGATTTTTACCGTGAACACAAGTTTATCCACGTCTAATCCAACTGTGTACATGTGATGCCAAACCGTTAATAAATATTTTTTTTTATTTACCCATACAAGGTGCTAGCTCTGTATGCTTCTTTCACAAGAAGTGTCGGACTATATCTTCATCTTTGTAGCGATTAAAAAAAAAATAATAAATTATTTTTTTTCTAGCGCCGCTCCTACTTTATTTGTCGTACTATTATTTAAATTAATTTGTTTTTGCAGAGTTCTTACTTGTGATAATCCTTCATCAGTTAAATGTAATTTATTATACACTTGGTTATGAACAATTAATCATTTTTCAAAAGAAAAAGCTTTTTTAGTTTGTAATGGAAATAATTTAAAGTATACTATCACATCATGCAATGCTTTAAATCCGGTAGCTGTATAACGATAAACATCCTTAGTTCCAGATCTTAATGTTACTTTACCAAATCCAAATAATTCGTATACTTTATTTAGTATAACACCATCTTTTTGATCTAATATATAACGCATTTTTATAACATGACCTAATGTATATCTAGAGTTAGCTGTAATAGATACATTAAAGCATCCTTCAGCATCAGTAAACCCTGATAATCAACCATCCTGTAATGTAACTGGAACAGGAGTATTATTTAACTTTATAGTTTCAGAACCAAAACGATTCTTTAAAGCATTAACTCATAGAGCTAATTGTTTAATTCTATGGCTTTGAGCTATATTACCATTAAATAATAAAGCTAAAAGTAAAATATGTGAAGGGTTATCTACCATTCATCTATAAAAATCATTATTTTTTCCACTCTTTCCTTGAGGAAAATGTTTAACAACACCTATGTTAAATTTAAATTGTATTTTATGAAGTATATCACTTTCTTTTTGAGTAAGAACAAAACGAACTCTTTTACCCTCATCGTAGGTTTGAATAGCTCCATCCCCCTCTGCAAACCCAATAAATCAAGTTAATCATTCATCAGATAAAGGGTCTTTATTTTTAAATAATGTATTATAATAAATATGAAATGCGGAAAATTTAAAAGATGTTTCGCGTGTAGTCTCTGAGACACTCTGTTTGTTATCCTTTAAGGAATACAGGGACAGATTGTCTGCTGATTGAGTATAGCTAATTAGATTTTTACCATACAAGGTACTAATTAGCACTAAACTGTTCCAGCATATAGCGAAATTAATTGTACTCCCTATATCACTATAGGGTGAAGCCATAACACAACTTCATACTATAAATCCTAGTATTCCTATAGACATCATAGCATAGCGATATTTTACGTAAATAAAGTATTATTTTAACCTATTAGAATTCATCTCTAAGTTTAAACTTTTAATTTTATTTAAACCTTCACGAGTTAAATGGGTTTTCGACTTAATAATAGATACACATTCTTTAAAACAAAGATAATCTTGCTGTTTTAAATTTAATAACGGATAAGTATCAAAATGAGGTAAGATTTTTTCTACTATAAGAAAAAAATCTTGTACGTAAAAGTCACATCTAGGTGTAGCTTTATTAGATCTTACTCCTACAGAACCACAATCAAAAAATTTTATGAATAATTTCATTAGCTCTAAGTCTCTAATGTGTTGAGCAATGTGAAATCTACAAGATACTTTTTCTGAGATTACATAATCCTTAGCAGATCTAATGTAAATAGAAAACCCTCCATCCCCCGCTACAAATCCAGATACTCACTGAGGATGCAAAGTTTCAGGTAAAAACGTATCCGGTTTATCCGCAGGTATAATATTAGGATAGTATTTTTGAACCTTTTTGGACACTCCAGTGTTTATATATGCATAATAAGAAAGTACTTTTAAAAATCCTTCCTCACTTAGATGCTCTTTGTTCAGAATAATTTCTATAACCTTTGATCATAATAAAAAATCTAGAGCTTTTTTACTCATAAGAGGGTACTCTATAAAATGAGGTATTATATTATCTTTTATGTAGTTTACATTAGTTACTCTGTATATAGAAATTTTTTTATCTGATCTGTTATATACTTGTCCTACACCAAAAAAAGACTTAATACTTACCAAGATTTGTTCATCTTTTTCGTGTAAATTTATTTCAAAGGAAACTCTAACTTTTCGTTTTAGATCCTCAGATACTTCTATTATTGTAGAAAAACAACCCTCAGCGTCTACAAATCCTGTCACCCAATTAGGATCTAGTTTATGTAAACGATTATCAATAGAGTAATTTCTTTTAAATACTTTATTTACAGGTACTGCATTATTAAACGATCTTCGAGTACTTTTATAAAATATTGGACTATATCTTAATCTTTCAGATTGAAAGATTCCCCTCGTGTAGTCTCTGAGGTTATAAAAAATAAAATATATAAAGAGAGTAATCTCCTTTATAAACAATATAAATTTATTTACCTGCTGATTGCTCATTGTAATATCCTTAAAATTTTCACTGAAATACTTATTATTTCTAGTATTTAAGATGTTAGAGGTTCCCAGCATATAGAGGGGTTTTACGTAATTATTAATTAACGTAGGCCAATTGACCATTCCTATGTACCCAAATATTGGTTTATTTGAATTAGTTGAGATAGTTGTACTAATTATACCGAAAGCTGGCACGATTAATATATAACATTAATTTTGATTAATTTAATAGTCGTAAATAAAACATAGAGTTAGTCCTACTAATATTAGGAAGTTTAACTTAATGTCTAGATCTATTATAATTAATACTCAAAGATTTACATCTTTGTTAGGACTCTATCTTATACTGAATTTCTATTCATAGAAATTTTTAATTTTCTTATTTTATCTAACCCTTTTTCCGTTAAATGATCTTTTTTTTGTATAAGTAAATAAGCTTTTCTTCATTTAAGATAATTAATATGTTTACTAGATTGTAAATGAAAATGATCAAAATAATTAATCACCTTTTTAGCTGAACCAAAACTAGTTGATCCATAATAATAAGTACCCTGACTTGATCTATAACCTATATTACCTCCAAAAAATTCCTTTAATAATAACAATATAGGATTATCTTTTTTAGCGGAGCGTACTACTTGGTAATTTAATCTAATTTCAGGTCTAGGCTTATCATCTCTAGTAATAATTTTTATTTGAAAACTAGCATCTGCATCCGAAAATCCGGCTATTCAATGATTATATAAATTATTAGAATCATTTATTTTAAATTCTAGATTTTCTTTTGCATATGTAGGGTAAGCTAATATATTATTAAGAACTTGATTAAATTTATTTAAAGTTCTCAATTTACCATTAATTAAATTAATTACTCTAAATAAACCTTCTTTGTTAGATATAATATATAAGTAAGCATTTTTATCTTTAACTTTTTTTACATTACCAAATCCTATTACTTCTTTTATATAATAGGCTAATTTAACGTCAGGTGAACTAAATACAATGACTAATTGTTGTTTAGTAGCTTCGCTACTAAAATGCCCATCTCCATCTATCAAACCAGCTAAATAATGCCCAAATTGTTCATCGTTTAGGGGTTTTAAATGAGTAGCCACATGAATAGAAATATTTTTTATTGTTTCAGTATTGTCGCATATAGTCTCTGAGGTTCCACTTTTAAGGTTAACCTTAAAAGTGTTACCTGCTGATTGACTTCATTGTTTTAACTTTTTTACTATATCTTTGAAAGGGGAGTATTTAAAACTTGATATCGAAGTGTTTCCAGCATACAGCAACATTATGAGGCTTATAATTTTTACCTCGGGATGCTACATTTTAGTGTGTAACGTGTAACACTAAAATGTTTGGACCATATCTTTAAACATAATTTATCCGTAATTTTTTCATTTAGCCATAAGAGTCTCTCAGCTTTTAGCTAATAAAGACCCTGAAGGCGCAGTATGAGCTTTCATACTCTTCAATTCATATATCTTAGGCACTAAGTGCAATCTATTATTTTTAGCTGATCTAGAGGGATATTTTTTAAAATATTCTATCAGGTTAAGTACATCTTCTTTCTTAGTCACATATCATTTAAATGAACCATTTCCACCTCTATCTATGTAGACATAACCCCCAAACTGTTCAACTAAAGGTGTTAATAACTCAGATGTCTTTTGGCCTGCAGAAATAGATAATTGTCCATCTGTACTCTTTATAGTAATTGACCCATCTGCATCGAAAAATCCCGATAATCAACCATTATCTCTAGTCAACTTTTCAGGATATTTTAATACTATATCATATTTTACACAAATATAATTTAATTGTATCAATCTATTAGGGTTTCTTATATGACCGTTTACATCATTAATAAGATTTAGAAAACCTTCTTTACTATGTAATCTATATCTTAGTGCACTGACACCTGATCTTAATTTAATTGAACCTCCGTAAACGTTTTTTACAGCTTGTAAAGCACACTCATCTCGAATGTCCATTGTAATTTCTAAACTAGCATAACCTTTTTTAGATAATGAAAAACAACCATCTCCGTCTATTAATCCGGCTAGTCATTGTTTAAATCTTAAACTATTAGGGGACTTACTAAGATTATGAATTGATTTTATGTTTAACAAACGTATGGCCTCTGAAGTTCCTACTAGCGTGCTAAGCGCGTTGGTTACTTGCGAATTATCGTAAATTTTTAGGATTTTTACTATAACGGTGTACAACAAAGTACAACTTATGTGCATAGTACCTAATAAATATAAAACGAACTCCTCGCTTATAGTTTGTTGCGATAAATTGAATTTAAAGGGCCATTTTTGACCGAAGAATCCATTTCTTCAAATTTAACTTACTTGTTTTTCTCTTGTTAAATCCAGGTACCAGTGATATAATAATCATGGGCTTGTGCGTATATCGGAAATACGGAAGAAACCGACTGTACATTAAGCAGCATTTCAGCTACCCACCAGTGAACCAGTCTGTAGCGGTCACTTAAATAACCGACGGTCTTCGAATGAGAATATTCATTGACCGTTAACACTAGTGTTGCTAGTATTTATATTAACTTTTCCTTATGTTATCTATTAACATGTACAATAACGTATACTTTATTATATACGCATTATACTTAAGAGTTACAAGTAATATCCGCTAAATACTAACTAAATCTAAGGTATATTCTATATAGAATATTTACTCTTACGGATCTTATATCTTTTTACATCTGTCCTGAGAGTTTCATAACTTATACGTTAAACCTTGACTTTTTTTCCCTATACTTTAATTAAATTTATTAATTAATTTAGCTTTTTCTTTTAATTCAACTCGTTTTATAGGATCTAAGTGATTTTTATTTAATAAATCACCATGTACTTCTTTTCATGCTACATATGAAGCAGATTTTTTCGTTATTAAGTTATAGTTATTAAAATAAGTAAATACATTTCTACAATTTTCTAATCCGCCTATTCTATATTCATAGGCATTATCAGAACTATGTTTGGATACTTTACCTGCATTAAATAATGAACAGAGATGTTCTAGTATTTTAACATTTTGCTCTCATTTTTGAGAAATATTAAAATTAAAACTGAATCCTTTATCTTTATTTATTGAACAAGTAAAACAACCTTCTCCGTCAGTAAAACCTGAAAGTCAGTTGTTATCTAAACTAGGTAAAATATAGGTATGTTTTATTTCAACTGTATTTAATTGAATTCTTCCTTTAGTTACTCATGTATTAAATCCTTTTACAAATTCTTCAAATTTTTCCTTTCTACGTGGTAATATAAGATTACCGTTAAATAAATGAACAAGCAATTCTATTTCTTTTTTATTTTGAGTAACATATCTACTTGTAGTTTTAGATTGAGGTATTACTTTACCAAACCCTAAAATTTCTTTTATATATTCTAATACATAGATATCTAGGTTACTTTGTGTAATAACGAAACAAAGATCACCTCTATTATTTACGATAAAAGATCCTTCACCTTCTGTAAATCCTATAAATCAAGTTAAGAATTTTTTTGAGGGTGAGGTATTGCCAGGTAAATGTTCATTATATTTGGAGTAAAAGGATTCTAAACAAAAATTACTTGTTGAAGAAGTACTATAATTTAATTTAAATAAAAAGCTAGATTTTTTGGCTATTTTAATTATTGGAATAATAGCTAAAATATAATAATTAATTAAAATATCTCTTAAGAAAAGATGTTGGAATAATATAGGGTCTCCACCACCGGCTACTTCAAAGAATGAAGTATTAAAATTTCTATCAGTTAATACCATAGTAATACCCAAAAAAATATTCTTGGCCTGCTAGACCAGGTCTCATGGTTAATTAATTAACCTCATAAACAAAACTGTTTAAGGCAGACACTCAATATGTCGCCATATTGTTGGGACTATGTTTTATTTGTATAAGTTATATAAATTATTTAAATGATCTCAATTAAATTCTGTTCTTTTATTATTCATTTGTGCTTTAATTTCAACTATAGCTTTAATAGACTCAGATTTTGTATGACTTTTGGCTTTAAAATATGACAATACTTTTATTCAATCTTTATAGTTTAAATATTTACTAGAAAATAAAGGATATTGCTCAAGATATTGAACTAATATAAAATTACTATCTACATTTGTAGTTCTAACTCTATATTCAGGGTTTGGCCTATTCATTCTGGTTTCTTTAACAGTAGAAGATAAAAAGTCCGCAATTAGACTCAAATATTCCAAATTATTTTCATAATTATGATCATTTTGTCTTTGCGATAATTCAAATTTACATTCTATTTTTGGATATTTAGTAGGCGAAGCCTGCTCCGTTACTAAAGTCGTTCTTACTGAAAAATGACCATCTGCGTCTATAAACCCTGCTAATCAACTGTTAGAATTTATATCACTTATATCTTTATTTTTCTTGGTTATATTAAAATCAAATCTTAGATTTAATCAATCAATTAATCTATGTAAAGCATAAATCTTAGGAGTTCTCATATAACCGTTTATAACATTGGCTATTAGAAATATACCTTCTAATTTATTAATTGTTAAGACATAAGCACTAGAACCTTTTTTTTTAGAAATAGATCCATGATTTAATTTAGATTGTAACATTAAAGCTAAAGGAAAATCTCTCGAATCGAATACTATTTGTATTGAAGGGTAATATAAGTCACCTTTAAGTGATCTTTCTCTTTTAGGTACTATAATAGTACCATCTCCTTCAATTATGCCAGCTAAATACGAAGAAAATTTAGGATCAAATTCTCCATTATTAGTAGGCGTACCTCATGATGGAATTTTTCTTTTTACAGAAAAGAATTTACGATCTATATTTAAATAAGATTTAAAACATACAAATTTTGGCGAATAGTCTCTGAAGATACTTAATAATTTAGAATAAAATAAGCATCCTGCTAATAAAGATATAATAAATAAATATATCTGTTTCCAGCAATTTGCCAAATTTAACACTGGCAGTATTTTACCAGCTAATACAGGTAATGATAATAAAAGTAATACTGCTGTTATAACTACGGCTCATCCGAATAAGGCTAGTTTGTGTAATCTTATTCCTGGTGTTCTCATGTTCACAATTGTTGTGATGAAATTTATTGATCCTAATAAACTACTTACCCCTGTTAAATGTAAAGTAAATATTGCAAGATCTACACTTGGTCCACTGTGACTTTGTAATCCTGATAATGGGGGATAACATTTTTGTATTTATAACCTCATATTTAGTCGCGGCATATTTTATAAAATATGCAGCATACTCTTTTAAATACTATCGTTATTTCTATCATTTTCATGATAGTTTGGACTATACCTTCATCCTAATCCATTCTAGATCTTAATCTTTATATTTAAATTTGTCATTAAGAGCGGAGCCTGATTTGTCTGAAAACTCTTATATTTTCTCTTATACTATTTAATTTTTCATAGTTACCTTTATATTTCACATAAGATCTAGCTCAAATTCTAAATTCTACAGCTTTTATACCTTTCATAGTTTTACTATAGTAATCTATTATATTTGAAATAGCCCGTGAATTTGTAGTAACTACTGTGTGGCGCGAAGCTCGTAATTTTTTTCTACTTACACTTATACCCAATATATGAGCTATAGCTTTTAAAACGATAAAATCTAATTTTTGAGTTATTTCAAAGGCATGAACAATACGAGTAGAAGCTTTATTTACAAGATAAAAACTTCCTTCTGCTTCAGTGAAACCTATAAGTCAATATTTACTCATAACAGATTTAGCTTTATTTGTATCATTAACTTCATAGTTTACTGTTTTTCATGCAGGAGAAATATAATCTAAAGGCATTTGTTCTTTTTGTAGTGCTAGTAATAAATTATCTTTATCTTGAGTAGATAAATTGGGATTTTCTAATATTTCATATGCTTTTTTAAATTTTAAATATGAAAAGTATTTACTAGTCAATAGAGGATATTTATCAAAAATAGGTAAAATCGTAGCACCTATAGTTTTTCTATCTCTTATCCTAAAATCTGCTTTATTACAATCGCTATCTACGTAAATTGAACCTACGCCTAATTGATTTTTAATAAAATGTATAGCTCTTAAATTATAAGTACTCTGAGTTAATTTAAAAAATAGGGTTCATTTTCTTTCAGCTACTCTGACAATCGAAAAACTTCCATCACCATCAGTAAAACCTACTAATCATTGATGGAAATTATCTTTATTTTCGTAATATTTAAATCTATTAATTGATTTAGAATGGTCAAATAAATTATTATTTTCATTAGGATGCTCTACGTTTAGTCTCTGATGGGTTCTAAACATTAATTTAGTTAGTTCCCAGGCATATTGTCTTGTACTTAGGTTTTTTATAAGAAAACCTAAGAATACTATTAACATTATTACTACTAAAATTAAAAGTGAGTAGATAATAGTATAAGCTATATAAACTTCAAGGGTTTCACGCATCGAGTAGAGTTTTATTGCCTCTAAGTTACCAAAGAGCAACACCTTATCCTTCAAAAGTGTTCAACCTGTACCCACACCTCCTTCAATACAAGCAGAGAATATTAATAATAATAAACTAGGAGGTAATAATCAGAAACTAATATTATTTAATCTAGGGAATGCCATGTCAGGACCTCCTACCATTAAAGGCATTAGAAAATTTCCGAATCCACCTATTAATGCAGGCATACGTTTACTCATAATCTTTCGAATATGTACGGACTATATCTTTATCTTTGAATATTATAAAATATACACTAAGATATTTCACGTGTAGTCTCTCAGGATCCTACTCGATAACAAAATTATCTTTGGTTTCCCGCGGATTACCCAATCCTTTAAAATGTCACTGTATTCCACTGCTAACATATAGTCTGCGGTACTAGTTTTAAAGGCTCTAAGGGGATTCCTGCATATAGTGAAAATAAAGTAAAGCATTTCTGCCTTACCCGGCCATGCCTTTCTATTTAATCTTTATATGTAAATTTTCATTTTCCTCTATAATAACCTGATTTTACACCTTTTAAATATTGTCTAATAGTTACACGATCTCCTTTTAAGTGATTAGCTAAACTTGTTAACGATGAAAATTCCAGATTCTTACTTGAATCGTCTTTAAATTCTGCTAAAATAGAAATAGAAGCAGGATGTTTAACTGTATATAATGCACGTTTTTCATTTACCAACTCTTTTATTCCCTCTAGAGTTAATAAATTCGTATTTTCAGATTCTTCTATTAAATCCAAAGATAAAAATAAAGTATCTAAATACACTGTACCTGCATCTAAACAGTTATTTAAAGTTTTATGATGAATACTTATTGAATCATACATATGTTGTTTCGATTCAAATATATATAATAAAGTAAAATCTTCTACGTTATAAATATATACAGGAGTACCTCTTTGTTTACGTAATCTATCTCTTATTTCTTGGCCCATTGGTTCATGATAACCAGAACTGCTTGCCACCAAATCTACGTTTAAACTTGGTTTTAAAGTATCTATAAAATGCTGTTCTAAGCTTACAACGTCATCTAAGCTAGAATTCTCATCCATTATATAAATTGTAAGATTTGTATCTTGAAATCCGTGTTTATTAAAATAACGTAACACTCTACGTGCTTTAGTTTGAAGAATAGATGGCATAAAGTAAGAACTTATTCTATTATACAAATTGATAGAATGTCCTACATAAGCATGATCATTACTTTCTCAAACATAAACACCTTTTTGATTTTTCGATACTTTTAAGATAAGATTTCTATTATTAAAAGGGTTTTCTATATATACTTTAGTATATAGTGGTATTTTATCTTCATCGTTATTTTTATTAGAATTATTATTATTACTATTTGTAATAGTAATAGTGTTGTTTTGGTTATTATTGAGAGCGACCTCTGTAATTTTTTTCTTTGAAAAAAATATTCGAAGGGTGCTAGCTTGAAAATTAAAATTAAATAGTCTTCAATTGTCGACCATGAAGAATATCATTAATATAGCGTGAGCTGTAATTACACTGTTATATAATTGATTATTAGAAATATATTGTACTCCAGGTCCACTAAGTTCAAGTCTAATTAACACTGAAAAAGCTGTTCCTAATAATCCTGAGAAAAGAGCGAAGATTAAATATAGTGTACCTATATCTTTAGCATTTGTAGAATTAAATCATCTTTCCATACCCATAGACATTTGGGATCTTAAGGTCAAATTAGGCTGGTGGGAACAACTCTCCTTATCTAAAGACAAAATTAGGAAATAATTAAAGTACTCTTTGTGAACATAATTTTTCACTTAAAAGTTATTAACTAATATTTTTAATTAATAATTACGAGCGAGTTTGCTAGAGCTCCCCACTATAAATTAATGTGATAACGGTTCTACAAAATCATATTATATTTTAACCCTTAGCCTGCGTACCCGGAGGGATATGGCGCTATTCGTTTCACGAAGAGACTTCGTATACGCAAGCTCCTCCTCTAGGATTAGTAAAAGCAGGAGGGAACTTTGTTCGCTGATCCCGGAGGGATATAGCGGGTTAAAGAAACAAGGGGGCATCCTTCTGAGAGCTCATGTGAACGAAGAGTAAACTTCGTTTCATCCCCATCCCCGATAGCGAGGGGTAGGCTGAAGAGCTAGCGCCTTCGAAGAAAAAAAAATCTGCCGATTCCATATCCCTCTGGGTGGCATTCATACACTTCGTTAGGGGAACGAATCGCGAAAGCTCGGAATAGTAAAAAGATTTTTTCCCCCCGGAGAGAGGGTCGGGGATCGGGATAGCTATTACTAAATAAAAAAAAATGATAACGTGGGTTAGATTATATCTGCTACTTAGTAGTCCTCCTGATCCCAAAGGGATATGGATGGACTCGCAAGCAGTAATAAGCTATCTAGCCTGATCTATCAAATTATTCGATTATGGTTACTAGTGGTGCAATATACGTAGCATATACTTCTAGTTTGCTAGCTTGCGAATTTCTGCTTAGCCGATATATTGGCACAAGCTCTCCGTAGGATAGGAACTCCATTCTAGGTAGCGATACTAGAGGGGGACGGTGCGAAGAGGGGGTACTTCTTCGGGGGCGCCTCCCTCTAACGAAGTGTACTCCTACTAGAAACTTCGTTCACCTGGAGAAAAGTTCAAATACGCAAGCTAGCAGCCATAAAAGTACTATTCTAAAACATTTTAAATACAAATATTTATTTTGTCAGCTACTTCTGTTTGCTTAGCTGCTTCTTGCTTTATACCTATAAAGCAAGAAGCAGCTATAGCAGAAAAGCAGCCCCAATCTTTAAAATAACCACTATCGTGGCTATTTAGTGAAATTATTATAGTATAGTTAAGCCTACAACGAAATTGCTCGCAAGCGATACTACGTGCTAAGGTACTAAAACTACAATAAAAAAAAAATTCATCTGTAGTAGTAACTTATTTGTATATTCTAAATATTAGTTAATCTATAATTAATAAAGGATTAAAACATACAGTTAGTAGTCCTACTGATCCCAAAGGGATATGGATGGACTCGCAAGCTATAATAATAAACTGTCAGTAGCCATATTCCCTCCGGGAGGCATTCTTCTGGAGGGGGGGCTAGACTTCGTCTAGTAATAGTCCTTCTGATTTTTTTCTGTATGCTTCGCACAGAAGCACAGAAAAAAATAATCAGCAAGCTCGTATTGTTTTTTTTTTACCTTTAATAATTATATAAGTTAGAGTAATAGTCCTTCTGATTTTTTTCTGTATGCTTCGCACAGAAGCACAGAAAAAAATAATCAGCAAGCAAGAGCTTGCTCAAACTTGCTAGTGCTAGTGCTAGCACTACAGCACTACTAAATAAAATAAAGATTAAGGAGGAATTGAACCTCATTCAAATGATCTGCAATCACCGTGTAAAACCGTTTACAATCTTAATCTTTGCTAGTACTACAAAGCAGTGCCTTACTTAGCAGACGCTGCTAACGAGTATTCCAGGCGCAAGCTCTCCGTATTCCGATTCCTACGGAATCGGAGACGGAGAGCTAGCGCCCCTCGCTCTAGCAATAAAAAAAAAATAAAGAAAACTTTATTTTTTTTTTACTCGTTCGTGTGTAGTATTTTTTTTTCGAAAAAAAAAAAATACCACGAGCCCCGGAGGGGCTACACAGCACTACTTTGTAGTAAAAAGCAAGCTATACATAGCATTAACCCTATATATTTTTGGCATTATTTTGTAATTCTAAATCTACAAGAGTATTTTCTAATATACTTACTGCCGGTAATATAAATAAGAAATGAGAAAAATATAAAGCAGTACTTAGTTGTCCTATTTCTATAAAAGGACTTTCTACATGTTTAGCACCTATTTGCATTAATATTAAAAAGTTCACTAAAAAGACGTAGAAAGCCGCCTTGCTTAAAGGTCTAAATTGTAAACCCTTTGTTAAACCTAGGTCAGCCTTAGGTAATATTAAAATAATTAATATTGCAGCTAACATTGCGATAACTCCTAATAATTTATTAGGAATAGATCTTAAAATAGCATAGAAAGGTAATAAATCGATTGTCAATTTCAAATATCTCCCAGGGAGAATGAATGACAGCTTTATAAACCTAATTTATATAACATTTCTTTAATAAAATAAGGTTTTACTAAAGTTATTAAAGTTCTTTATTTATTGAATAGATGCCTTTGAAAAGTTTATTACTTTTAAGGTATTTACCTATCATAGTAGTAGAAATATTAAGAAATATTCCAGCTTGTTTCATGGTGGAAAACTTTGTGATAACTCCCGTTTGATTGTCTGTAACTATCACAGCTTGTCTTTTGTGGTTTTTTACGGACATTTTTAATCTAGCATCTAAAGAAGCTTTACGGTCTCTCATTTTTAATAACACTTCTTCGGAATGTTTATATCCAAAACTTGAACCAGCTACCTTTAAAATGTTATACTTGGGATTTAAAGTATCTAAGTAATATTGTTCTCTTTCTAGTATAGATGCTGGATCACAGTATTCTAAAATCTCGATTGTAAAATTTTCATGACCATAAGCTAACAAAGCTTTATAAATAACCATGTAGTCTTTAAGTCTAGTAAGGTAAGATTCATTAAAATAATTTTTAAATCTTTTAGCTAGATTTACACTGCTACCTACATAGGTCTTTCCATTTATTTTATTTCTTCATAAGTATATTCCAGACTTATCTCTGTTGTCAGCATAAATTGAAGATTTTTCTGACACTAGATTGGAGTATATAACCGCCGGAGTCGGACTCGAAATACTAGTAGAATATCATAAAATAGAAGGGTTATTTTTAATTTTGGAGCTCTGCCTAGAAAAATAAACTTTGTTCCCTTTGCTATACCTAGATATATTTAAACCATTAAATTGTAAATGAACCGTTTGAACTTTTCTACCAAAAAAGTTCACAACTATATTTTCTCATAGAGATATAGTAAATATTAAACTAGTTTCTACGTTAATCACTAGTATACTAAACAAAAAGAAGAAAAATATAGAAAAATTTACAGTATTTTTTCTAATATGCATAGCTTGCGCTGCTTGCGCAACTAAAACAAAAAAAAGTACTTGTGTGTATTGCATTATATAAGCATTAAATCACTAATTATTCGGGTGACTGTGTTAATAAATAACACAGGGTTACTGAAGTATACTTACGTAACCTCTAATCATTCTAAGTTTTCCTTACCATGAAAGTATTGCATTAATACTAGATCGCTGACTCTACCTAAAATAGATTCTTTAAATATATAAATACGGGGTTTATTATCCCTGTTATAATGTATAGAGCATCTAAGATTAAATTTATCCTGTAGAGTAAACATTAATTTATCGACATCTGCATTAGAAAATCCATAAACGCTTAGATGTAAACCACTACCGTGTTTACTTCCATCATCTTGTATTCAAAAAGCTAAACCACGAGGAGTTAACAATTCTCTTATGTTTTCTGGAACTATTTTTTTCTTATTTGCATCATAGAATAATTCTCTATATATATTAAAACAGGGAAGTTGCATAGTTGTGAAAGATATAGCACTATAAGTTTTTTTAGTTCTATTATCCACTACTAATCTAGATTGAGGTATATAATCATTTGCACAATAAGGAGTAAAGAAACTTAATACGTAATCAAAATATTCTTTATGTTTTATTGCGGTTTGACCATAAACTAATCTAGAGTTAGCAGTTGGTGATCTTCGTACTATGTTAGATATAGATCGTCCTTTATCTAAGGAGACTATAAACTAGTTATATAGATAAACATATCTATATAGTAAATTACTTAGATACTTTTGTTATAAGATATTTATCTAAATAAAGCTTTTCTTTTACTATATGTCTACGTATTATTTCTGGGTGAACTTCCAAAAACTTTGCTGCTTGAGTAATAGATCTAAATTCTAAACTCTCTCCGTTTAAAATATTAAGTACAATAACAGGATTTGCAGTTTTAGCTATCTGTTCAATGGAAGTATTAAGTCTAATCAAGTGATCTTTATGCTCTTGACTAGAATTTAATTTGTTTAAATGTTCTAGGTTTTTAGCTAAAGCCTCCTTTGAACGATTTAAAGCACCAGCTTTTATTTTCGCAATAGCTTCTAAAGTGTGTTTAGCTCCTAATCTTGAGCCGGCTATTTTTAAAATATTATATTCAGGATTTAAAAGATCAATATAATACTGTTCTCTTTCTATTAAAACTGAAGACTCACAATACTCTAAAATTTCTAGGGTAAAATTATCGAAACCATGAGTTAATAAAGCTTTATAGATAATCATTATATCTTTACGATCTGTAAGATAGGAGGTATTAAAGTAATTTCTAAATCTTTTACTTAAATCTAGAGCACTTCCTACATATCTTTTTCCGTTAATTTGGTTTGTCCACAAATAAATACCGGATTTACCTTTATTTTCTTTTAAAATTTTAGCTTTTTCAATACTAGGATTAATATAAACAACTTTAAAATTAGCAAAATATAAATATATAAAAAGTATAGATAAATCATAATACAATTTTAATCTTTTAACAACTATGCTTAAAGCATTGTCAAATGAATTTACTTGGGCATCACCAAGTAAAATCCCTATTAATACTTCTTTACTTTCATCTGGTAATTTTACTGCAGCTCTTTCAGACGGAGATAAACGAATTATCCCTTTTGTTGAACGTGCAGCAAATAATACCCGACTATAAATAAATAATATTATAGAAGATAAATCCATTGATGGTTGTTAATTACATAGTATTTCTACTATGGTCGGACTATATCTTCAATTATATATTATAATTGTCTCGTGCATAGTCTCTGAAGATCCCTTTGTACAGTTTAGGTAATAACTAAACTTAAAAGGTTACCCTGCTGATTGTCATTTTCAAATATATTACATTTAAATGGGTTCCCAGCAATTCTCGAGATTTTAGAATGACATTTATTTTACTCTATCATTCAGGTACTATGGCAGGTGGTGTTTGCATAGGGTTAGCCATTATATAATTATCACTATCACCTAAAACATTAGGCATAAAGAATACAAATATTCCTAAAACAAATATAAAGATAAATATAGTAATTAAATCTTTAAATAAGAAATAAGGAGCCATAGGCATTCTATCATAATATACTGGAACTCCTAATGGATTACTTGATCCAGCTGTATCATGTAAAGCTATCATATGCATTAAAACTAATGCCGCTAAAATAAACGGTAATACAAAATGTAAAGCGAAGAATCTGTTTAATGTTGCGTTATTTACAGAGCATTTGTGTTGGTAGTCACGTATTTAATATTAATTAAATACTCTCACTACACTCAATAAATCTCTTCATTGATCGGACTATATCATGATCTCTTGTTTATTTAGTAAATTGAAGGTATTTTTATTTTTTCCGCATATCTAGATATTGTACGCAATTGTTTTATTCATAATAAGTATTGTAATCTTTTATTTCCCATTAGTTTTACCGGTGCTCTATCTAAAAAATTAATAGTATTCTCTATTGATCTTACACTTGTAACTTTTAATCTAGAACAATCATACTTGTCTAAATAAACCGTGGTGGTAAAAGATAAATACTTACTTATAGCTTTTATTAAAATATCACCATCTTTTTGGGCAATATCAAAACTAGCTACTAAATAATCATTGTCTTTTTTTAATTTATATATACTAAAGCAACCTTCAGCCTCTATAAATCCTACTAATCAAGCTGAAAAGTAAGACTTATCTAAAATAGATTCTACAGAATTTAAAGGTACATTGCTTCTAGTATATTCAGGTAAATCTTCAGAATATATAATACCTGAAAGCAAAGCACTTCTAAATCTTAAGTAATCATATTGTTTATTAGAAAACATAGGGTATTTATCAAAAATGGGTAGTATAAAGTTTTTTAAATGTTTTTTATCTCTAATTCTTAGAGATACCATCTCTACCTCATTTCTTTTTCTGAAGCTTACAACTCCTATACCTAATAATGCTTTAATTTTATAAATTAATTGTACATCTTTAATAGATAATTCAATACCTAATTCATATGTTAGGAATTTTCCTTTATTTGTGATAGAAAAAAATCCATCTCCTTCAAATAATCCTACTAAATAAGCGTAGGTGAGATCTTCTGCATGTAGTCTCTGAGAGGCTTCTGAAGTATGAATACTTCTCACCCCTGCTGATTGTCTCCATGTCATTGCAATTTTCACGCAAATAATTGTTAAAAATAACAAGAATAAGTCGTATGCAAATCCTAAGATGGGAGATGTTCCAGCATTAAGCAGAATTTTTAACATTACGTCGCCGCAATGTGGTTCATCTGTATATAAACCTCCTCAAATGACGATTGTTTTTGTAGAATATTTAATTTATACTTTACATCTATTAAGATGTATTTAGACTATTTCTTAAATCTTCTTAAAGAAGATTTAGGGGTTATCGTGTTGAGCTTATTGTTGGTATAACTCACTCATTAGTCGTTGAACGCTCTTAATCCTAAGCTTGCGCCTTATATACCGAATTAAGTTCCGCTACAAATAATTTAATAAAACGGAGGTTGTTTATTTATTAAATGTCCTTGTAATTTTCCCCATTATGCCTCTAAAAATAATTATTTATTATTTTTAAGGAGCCCATTAAAATTATTAATTTATGTTTAGGTTATTTAGGATAATTTAATTTACTATAACGTGAACTTGCACGCAAATTATTTAATCATTTTTCATATTGTATATATTTTAATCCCACTAAAGGATGTAAACCTGAAAATGAAAAATAATTTATAACTTTTTGTACATCTGATTTGGAACTAACTCCAAATTGATTATAGTTATTTGTACTATCTATTTTTCTATTTGTAGAAAAAATCAATTTAAAAGCTTCAAATAAATCAGAATGTATTCTTTGTTTTAATTGAAAACAACCATCATTGTTTTTTTTAATAAAAAAAGAACCTTAGACACAAATAAACCACTCACCCACCATATTAAACATTATAACCCTATTTTATATAACATTGATTCAGCCATATATGGTTTTACTAGTTCACGTAAAACAGGCATAGAATGTTGACTTATATAAATTCTAGGTTGAGTTGGTGTATGAAAACGTAATTTGCAATTTAAATTATATCTAATCATTAAAACATTCATTAAACGAACTATGTCTATTAACTTATAAGAATCAGTACAAATAATTAAACCATACTCTTTAGCAGACCCGTCGCCCATTATTAAATGTGCTAAAGCTACTGGAGTTAAAAGATTATATATATCTTCAGGTACTACTTTTACTTTATCTTTATAAAATAAATGTCTTAATTCATTAAAGCATGGCAATCCTCTAGTACGGAAATATATAGCAAAAGCTACTCTGTTTTTTCTAAAACTTTTAACTAAACTAGGATGAAGGTTGCAATAATGAGCTAATATAAAGTAAGCAAATCAAACATAGTTTGAGTTTTTTAAACCTTGTTTAAATGTTAGATGTGGGTTTTCATGTGATTTAGAAGAAGATAGATTCCCATCTGATAAAAGTATTCCAATAATAACACTTTTTTGATAAGGTGGTAATGCAATCATGTTTTTCACTATTTTTGTAAAACGACCTTCCCCTGCTGTTGAATTTAAATTAGAGCCTCAAACTACTATATTAGTATTTACAGGTTTAACTGTATTTTGTTCTATAGGAGAGTAAGCTGTGCCTACTCTAAAAGATTTTAAAGAGCTATATTTCATTATTATTGCTATTAACTAAAAAATAAAATGTATATAATTCTTGCCTTAAAGACTAAAATAACAAGAATTTTGTATTAAGAGCGAGCTTGCTAGACGCAGTCTACGCCTATATTTATAAATATATAAACTGCTAAATAAGCAAACTATTGTAAATATTAAAGATAAGGTTATGAGTAAACAATTTAAGGCGGGAACGAGAGCTTCCCCTTTTAATTATTTGTTTACTCACTACATGTTCTACTTTTTATTTACATGTTCCAGATCTCTACAATACTTTAATAAATTATAATAACTCTTTCGATTAGAACATAATCTTTTATATTCTTTTTTTACTCTTTTATATGTAAGAGGGTTTTCTCTAACAAATTCAATAAGATCGGGGTATCTTCAAGGATGTTTAAATCCTACAATTCAATTTTTAAAAAAAGGTAATAATGTATAGTCTACTGGACTTTTAGGTATTTCAAAAACAAATGGTACATTCTTAACCTCTGAAATTTCACTTTGTAATTTTATATCATTTCTTAATATATACATAGCTAAATTAAATTGATCTATTCTAGTATTAGTTAAGAAAAATATATTATTATAAATAAATAAAGGAAATAATACTTCTTGTAAATCAGTTTTATTAATAACTAATTTGCAAGTAGGGCTTTTTAAATCTTTATATATATTAATCTTACCTAATTTTAAAACAGAATGTATATATTCTAAAGTAGAAATATCTTCTAAATGTAATGATATAACTAATTTCATAGTTATAAATCCTTTTGGTGTTTTACTTATTTGAATATATCCGTCTCCATCTATTAATCCAGCTAAAAAAGCTAAAAAAGATGAAGGTATCGAAATATATTCTTGTTTATCTAATCTTAAAGTTTTATTACTTTTTTTTAGAGCATTCTTATGTATAGTACCTATGGTAGGTAAAGAAGTTTCCTTAGTATAAACTTTTAAATATAGTAAATAAGTTCGCATTGCGCCGTACATTAAAAATAAAGTAATAATACCTAAACATAAATTAATAATAGTGTTTGTTGACTCAACTATGTCTTGTCCAATTCATGGAACAGCACTAATTAAATTAGTAATAACTGTAGCACCTCATAATGACATTTGTCCATAAGGTAAAACATACAAGCTTACCTATTACAAGGAGGGCGAAACTTCGTTTAGTATAAAAAAAAATATATTTTTTTTTATTCCTCTCCATCCTTCGGCAGTAGACAAAGTCTCGCCCCCCCTTAAACTTTTTTTCTGTAAGAATAAGCAAGCTAAAGCTAACCCATAATTATTATAAAAAATTAGCAGCCTTTAATGCTCTTCATGCCTCATCTTTTCTTATGGCCCGCATGACATTTCCTTCATATGGTATTTCTATCATATCCATCTGCCCTATATCTGCTCTACCAAGATCACGTAATTTAGAGAACATTTCTGCGGTTTCATACTTAAATACTTCACTTTGTAGCAGTAGATTAGACTTTGCCACTCCAAACCCCGGACTTCTTACCTTAGAACCCGCGTCAACATAATATATATGCTTTAGAATAGGACTTTCCCTTACCATAGCTATAAACTTATCTGCCTCATCTGGTAGAAAAAGATATCTAACTACATTATCTTGATAAAATTCTATATATGAATAGGCAATATCTTCAGTTAGATTATATAAATATTGATTTATTAATTTTCGGGTTAATGGGTAAAACTCTCTATGCTTATTAGCAATCTCCAATATATAATTCATTACCCCTTCATCACGATATCCTAATAAAAAATTTAGCCTTACAGTATCCCTATTAAAACATAAATCTAAAACAAGTTTTTTTGCTTGTCTTAAATTATAGTTATGAGAACTTAATGCTTCACAAAATGCACTTTTTAAATCCTGACCTGAAAAAGTTGTATTTCTGAGAGTTTATATCTCGGGTGTATAACCCATATTTATAATTAAATCGTAAAATTCTATCATCATAGTGGCTGGTTAGAACCCATCGTTGTTAACTTATTGGAGCCGGTTTAGCAACTATAGCTCTAGCGGGGGCTGGAGTAGGAATAGGTGTAGTGTTTGGGTGTTTAATTATAGGTGTGGCTAGAAATCCTTCATTCAGGCCATAAATAAGTTAAATTTATTTTACAAAGTTAATAATAGTTAGAATAACTTTGAATTCGTATATTCTATTAGTAGTACTTTGTAGCTAATTTAAATTAGCTACAAAGTACTACTATAAGCCTCGACTGTGCATTAAGCAGCATTTCAGCTACCCACCAGTGACCCAGTCTGTCGCGATTATATGAATAACCGACGATCTCTTATATTAAAATATACTTTGATCGTTTTCACTAGCATTGCCAAAGAAACGATTTGGTTTCTTCAATAACCTTGTCAGGTTACTCTGCTTTAAGTTTTATTTCTTTCCATAAATTGCATAAAACTATATACTTGCAGGACTACAACTATAATAATAATTTAAGGGAGCTTATCCTTCGGAGCCCGCCTTATTTAACATAATCAACTATTCAACGTCTTTTTAATCTTTTGCTAGGACTTTTTAATGTTCTTTGTATAGTTTTAGTTGAACAATTTAAAGCTTCTGCTGCTTCAACTATACTATTAAATTCGCCATATACAGTATTATTTAATTCTTTTACTATAATAGGCTTAGAATTCTTTTTCATATTTAAAACACCTTGTTCTGTATAGTCTAAAGGTTTTCTATTTAAAGCTGATTGTCTCATAGTTTCTATAGTTTCAGAAGATAAAGTTTTACCTCTATTCAAACTACCTATTTCTTCTCTACCCTTCTCACTATAATTAGCTTTCATCTTTATTCTATTAACTTCAGTATGTTTATACCCAAAGCTAGATCCTGCTTCGGTTAATATATTATAGTCAGGTAAAAGAGATTTTAGATAAAAATCTTCTAAATCTAATAATTTTTTATTATTTTCTTGATTAACTATTTCAGGGAATAATTCTAATACAATAAAGACAAAATTATGTAAACCATATTTATTAACTGAATTTTTAACTATTTTACTACCATTTAAATATATTAAATGTTTTGAAAATCTAGAGTTAATTCTGTCTGTAGAAGCTGATCCTATATAATAACTTAAAGTTTCTTTATTTAAGATCATATAAATACCACTAAGTCCCTTAGTTTCTTTAGCTATATTTTTACGAACTGAATCTTCATTTAGATTATGATAGATAAAAACAGGATTAAGATTTTTGGCTAATAAAAACTTATTTATACGTGGGAACGAAGTCTCCTCTTCATTATTTCTCGATGTTGAATAATATCTTTTATCGTTAAAGGTTGTCGTAGTTGTTATTTTATTATTATTATAGTCGTTTTGGGCTATTGTAAGGTAACCCAGGAATCCTGTTACTATCATAACGATAAGGATTATTGTACCTATGACTCATGTCAATGTTCTTGGTGCTCTATAAGATGCGTAGTATATACCTCTTCCTATGTGTAAGTACACTAAAAAGAAGAAAGCTGATGCTGTGTTACTATGTAAGTAACGTACTAATCATCCATTGTTTACATCACGCATAATATGTTCTACAGAATTAAATGCTTCTAATACTGAAGGATTGTAGTGCATTGCTAAAGTAACTCCAGTTACAATTTGTATAACTAAACAAAGTAATAATAAAGATCCGAAATTTCATAAGTAACTTATATTACTAGGTTGTGAAGCGTCTATTAAATAACCATTAGCTAATTTTAATAAAGGGTGATTTTTTAATATTCTCATAATATTTTTAAATTATATATATATGGTATATAAATATACTTTTATAGCGAGCGAAAAAAAAATATTCCTGATACCTAACGAAGTGTATCCCTCAGGAAATAGGGATATGGAATAGTCTACTACCTAGAAAGGGTATATATTTATTTATTTTTTTTAAGTAACCTTACTGTAAACAGCAAGAGGTATACATTAAACTGTATAATTTACAGAACTATTCATAGCGAACTCTTTCAAACCCCTGGTACAGTACGAAGTTCGATGGCTACAGAATACACAAGCTCTCCCGTAGGAATAGTCTATGCGCAAACTTGCTATATTTTCCTCCTCCTACTAATTCTAAATCGATAGCTTGCGTCTATATTAATAACAACTTAGCGTAACGCCTCCATCAGACTTAGGTTTATCGATTTTTGTTTCTTTAATAGGCTGGCTGATTTCGAAGAAATATAGCCCGCCTCTTCTAAAAGCTAAGTAGGGCTAGCGAAGCTAGCAGAGAGACTTAAAAATTCTTCTTTAAAACTTTTATTAGGCTTCTGGACTACAGCAAGCTCCTTGTGAAAATTTTTCCTTATCTCTATTTTTATATAACTTTACTATATAGAGACGAAGTCTAGAGCTTGCGCCTTGATAAAAATTTACCTAAGTCCATACTAATAGATGTTAATCCTATCTTTGTTTTTTCATCCTCTTTTACATCATCACTATCTAAAATCATACCGTTGTATGTTAAAATTAAAAATAAAACATAGAAGATATAATATATAATTTCTTTATTATCTAAACCATTTAAAACTTCTCTTATATAATAGTTATGAATATCTACAGGTTTAACTAGTCTATTTAGTAGTCCGGAGTAGGCTTCGCCTCATCAGCACGCCACTAATTTTGTGGCGTGCCTCTAAATTTAAGCTTTCTCTAAGTGAATCTAAATATAAATAAAAATCATCACGTTTAGAAAAACAATACTCTTTTAATTCTTTATTAAATAAACTAATATCTATACCAGATATCTTAACTTTATCTTTACTATCTGATAAGAATTTATATTGATTAAAAAGATAGTTTTCTATCTTTAATTGAGTATCTTCATTAATAGGGAGCTGGCTGATCCCTCCGAAGGGAGGGATATTCCTTAATGATATTGATTAAATTGTTCAAAATTATTTTAACCATATCATTAGACTTAAACACATTATTGTTTAAAATAGGATCTAGAGCATCCTTTATATTTACCTCGTCTTTGTTTAAAGTTAAAGAATTACTCTCCTTTATGTTAATAGTATCTGGTTCTAAATTATTATTAGTTTTATCCACTACTCTTCTTGTAGTAGAGTAGAAACGTTTAGTATGACCTATTTGTGCGAAGCGGACCAGGAATTTTAATTTTAAATGTCTCTTCTTTACTTAGTTCTTTATTATTTATATCATTGACTTTAGTTATAACTAATAAAGTATCTCTACTTAAATCTATTTGAGTTTGACATTTAGCACTTTTTAATATTTTTTTTAAGTCTATAAGTTATTTCTGTACTATCAACTCGATAAATATATAGCTTGCTGAGTCCGTAGGACTACTAAATCCTTTGGATCATATGAATCAAAAACATTAAGAAAAGGGCAATAACCTGGAGAACCCATAATACTAAATCAACAATTTGTATCTACTAAACTCTTAGTATAACATTCAGTTAAACAATAATCATCTAAAGATTTTAGATAAAAGTAGTGGCGTGCCTCCAAATGAATATTTACCTGGTTCTAATTGTTTAAGGATATTAGTAAGACTAAGATAAAAATCCTTAAACTCTAAAATTAAAGACAGATTATTATTTATACTATCAGTTTTCATAGCTTCAATTAAATTTAAAAAAGCTACTAATGAAGGTAAAAATAAAACTGCTTTAAAATTATTTCCATCATAAAGTAAAACATTATTTATATCAGAATTAACAATTAATTCTTTACTTGTAAAACCGGAAAAAAATCTTGAAAAACTAGGTTTAAACCCCAGTTTTGAGCTAACATTGCTATTGCAAAAAAATAATTTCATGAAAAAGTGTATAAAAATGCGTATGTTCACTCGGGTATTCAGCTCGGAGTCCTAACGTCTTCATCTATCCATATTTAACCCTATGCTAGGAACTCTTTTTAGGTCTATAGATAGACTAATTTAGCGCTAAAATTCAAATCTATCTAGGAGCTCACATCACCGATATCTCGCCCATAAAGATACCTGAATAAATAGCCTTATATTTTATACAAAGTTCTTCATTCATTAATAATATAATACCTGATATGTAGCAATATTATATGAAGATAGTCTAAAGCTAAAATGATAGCTTTATAGACTTTGGTTCTAAAATAACGAATATTTCTGGCGAAGCAGTTGTAACAGCCTATAAATAAGGATTCTATGGGGTCCTCTCTTACAGGAGCTTGCTGATTATTTTTTTCTGTGCTTCTGTGCGAAGCATACAGAAAAAAATCAGAAGGACTACTAAATCGAAATTAAGTTGATATAATCCAAAAGTTGATCTCTTCTCAATGTTGAGAGCTTAAGTCAAAATCTTTTGGTAATAATAAAGAATATTTTTTCCTAAGTGCTATATCTAGTCTAAATTTTGGTCAAAAAAAAGGTATCAACCCGGTCCATCCGAGATCCATACAAATATCGTCAACAGGTCTTCTCTCATAACGTGTAAGTTTCTCATCGGTTTTTTTACCCATACCTCTCGTCACTGAGAAATATAATCATTGGTAAAAAGATACCCTCCTTTTTTTTTTCTCATTTTAGAGTCGAACTAAAATTATGCTATCCTATTAAAGCTAATGAGATTTAGGGTTATTAACCCTTTAATATACTACTAATGCTTGCTTGCAATACGTTATACCGTAAGCAAGCAAGCAAACATGCACTCCTATCCTAATATAGATAGCTTACCTTTAATATATACGCTTAAAGGCGGGCCAGCATTGCGAGTAAAAAAAGAGCTAGTGCTAGTGCTAATCCAGGCGCGGCGCGATTCGTTTCACGAATCAGCAAGCTCTAAAATAAATAAATAACTTTATTTTAGAGCTTGCGGATCCCTCCGAAGGGAGGGATATTACTCCTCCCCGATTTCCATCCTTCGGAGGGAATATAGATATGCACTACAGCACTATCCCTTACTCGTAACACAGAAATAAGGCCGACTGTATTTTCTAGGAAGAGACTTCGTCTAGTAGTGCAGGTTAGGTTCATCTATAAAAAAAGGTTATAGCCCTAGTTAAGAAATATATTAATATTTTCTCCTAACGAAGTGTAGTATTTCATAGTACACTTCGTTAGGAGCCGCGAAAATCCGCAAGCTCTTCTTACGAGCTAGCGCCTTAATTAATAAATTAAGGCAGGGACGGCTGATTTCGAAGAAATATAGCTCGTCCCCTCTATCTATTTCGGAGATGGCTAGTGCGCAGTAATTTTAGAGCCTGCTGATTCCCGCCTTCGGCGGGAATAAGTATTGCGCCGACCTATGCCAGGCGCAAGCTCGAAAAAAATACTACTACATAACCTTCGGATTAGAAGCGCCCTAGTTAGAAATTAAAGAACGATCTTTATGTAACATAAGAATTACTAAGCTTGCTATTGTAATAGAATTTACTACGTCATCTACTACCTGTACAAAAGTAAAAATAGATAAGTAGAAGCAAATTCCTATTAAAATATAAAGAGCGTAATTAGTAACAACTCCGTTACTTAAGCTAGAAATTATTTTACTAGCTTTAGTTAAAATAACACCAAACCCATAAGGACCTATTGATTCAATACTACCTTTATCTAAAACTTTTGTAGTTTGACCTCCTATTTCTAAAACTGAATTAACAATATATTTATTATAAAAGAATTCAACTAAGAAACGTTGATTGAAGAAACCATAAATATAATATCCTAAATTAGATAATTTAAAGTTCGATATTATATTTGGCATAAATTCAGAATATATTATTGCTAATGCAGAGAAAGATACAGTAAGGATAAAAGGAATTAATTTAAATATAGTAGGTACACCAAATTCAGTGTCAATCATTATTTCATGAACAGGGTGAATAAATATACTATTGTCTACAAAGAACCCTGAACCTAATCCTATGAAAATATCTCTAGTGATATATCCAAAATATATAGAGAATATCGCTAATACCACTAAAGGTAAACTGATAAATATATCACTTTCATGAGCATTTCTATAATAATTAACTGGTCCATTAGGATTAGTTAAGAAAGTTAAGTATATAACTTTAACTGAATATAATGTAGTAAATATAGCACCTATTACTGCTATAACATATACATCAATACTACTAAAATGATATTGACCATAAGCAGATTCTAATATAAAATCTTTACTATAAAATCCTGTCATAAAAGGGAAAGCGACTAAACTAAGACTAGCGATTAATATCACAGAATAGGTTAAAGGTAGGAAAGATATTAATCCCCCGTATTTTCTTAAATCTTGATTGTCTACTACTGCGTGTATAACTGCTCCTGCCCCTAAGAATAATAATCCTTTATAGAAGGCATGATTTATTAAATGAAATATTGCTACATTATAAGAAGATAAACCTATAGCTATTACCATCATACCTAATTGACTCATGGTAGAATAAGCTATAATTTTTTTTATATCTTGTTGAAATAATCCAATAAGAGAGCTAAACACAGTTGTAGTTGCACCTAATCATAAACATATTGCCAATACCACTGCACTATATTCAATCAAAGGGGATGAACGTATTAATAAGTACACTCCTGCTGTAACCATTGTAGCTGCGTGTATTAAGGCAGATACCGGAGTAGGCAAATATGTTGATTCATGTTATATACAAATATGTACAAATACGACACGAATACTCAATGATTTACATCATTGTTCGGACTATATCTTCGATTATTTTATACATTTATTTATTAATTAATTTTATTAAGGATTTAATAATTTCTATACCCTCTGGATTATGATGATGTTTATCTTTTACTAGCTCATAAACTTTCAATCATCTTAAGTAAGAAACATGTTTCTTAGTCTTCAAAGGGTAACTTTTAATATAATTTAGAATAATGTTTAACTTACTGTGGTTAACTACGGTATTATACCCATCATAACTCTTTATATAAGTTATATAACCGTTTATTAACTCAGCTAAGTATTGACTAAATTCTATATCGTTTTTTTGAGATATAACGTATCTCACCGTTACAATATGTTTATTTGTGGCTTTACTTAAATAGGCTGAAGCTGTAAAACAGCCTTCACCATCCGTAAATCCTGAAAGTCAAGCATTATCCAGAGTAACTTTTTTATTACATTCTATGAATGTAATATCAGTATTATATTTATTATTAAAAGCTTCTAGAAATAATTTAAATTGAGCTATTTTAGCCTTAGTTATAAGGTTACCGTTAAATATATTTATAATCTTAATAAGATTATTTTTATCTCTAACTCTATATTGATGAGTCTTACTTGATTTACTTTGTAAAGATACACTTCCAAACCCTAGACTTTTTTTTATAAAGAATAGTACTTGGCAATCTGTAGTAGATTGTGTAACTTTAAAAGTTAAATAACCTTTCTTATCTACACCAAAATAACCGTCTCCTTCAGCAAATCCTATTAATCATCATTTAAATGTATTATCTATTTTAATCGTTTCACGTATAGTCTCTGAGGATCCCTGTATATTATACAGGTTTCCTGCGGATTGTCCTACATTAAAGATTTTTCCAATGGCTACAAAGTAACTGGTGGACTTTAATGTTAACGGATGTCCCCGCATATAGTGAAATTTAAGGAGAGCCCCTGTTACCAAACCCTCCATAGCCATGGGCAATCATATATGTAAACCTACTTGTGAACTTTTAGCCATTGCACCTATAAGTAAACATATTCCTATAATTGTAGTAATATTTTCATTTATATAAGGAGCTAATGAGAATACAGTACTATAATCTAGAGTTCCTAAAGTTCATAATAAGATAAACATACCTATCATTAAGAAAGCATCTCCAACTCTATTAGTTAAGAAAGCTGAAAGAGAACTTTGATTAGCCGCTATTCTAGTGAATCAAAAACTAACTAATAGATATGAACAAACACCTACACCTTCTCATCCTACGAACATAACTAAATAATTATTACCTGTTACTAGTATTATCATCATAAAAGTGAATAAACTTAAATAACTAAAGAATCTTTGATTGTGAGGATCTGAGCTCATATATCCTATTGAATAAAAATGAACTAAAGAACTGATTATTAATACAGGTATTAACATTGATACTGTTAAACTATCAAATTGAAAGTTTCATACCATATTAAATGATTCGTTATCTAATCATTTAAATAAATTAATTGAAACCGGATTATTATTAAATCCTACTTCGAAAAAGCTAATAATAGCTAATATTGTTGTTATCATTATACTTAAACAACCTAAAATACGGCTACCTGTAACACCGACTTTTCTACCAAAAAAACCGGACACTATAGATCCTAATAAAGGTAATATAATTATACTTAAATACATTATTTATATTCTATTCTAATACTTCCTCTTCTAGACTTAATATGTTTTTTTATATTTATGTATAAATAAGCATATTAAGCGGTTGACTATATCTTAAGCAAATAATATTCCACTTCAGCTGCTGAACCTAACTTTGTCCACCAGCCCGCGTGATTTCGGAGAAATATTAATTCAGAGTTTATTTAATAATATATCTTAAGATTACATTTAAATAAAAACCTAGTTAAAAATAGATTATTACGAAAAAAATCTCCTTTTAATTAACCGGCCCTTGCTGGATATTATTTACCAACCTACGTTTAGTCGATGAACTGCACACCTTAAGTTTATTTATGTTGTAAAAGGTGCTTGGCTGCAGATTAACCTTAAACAATTATTTATGGCGCTAGCTCGTTAACTGTTTTCTATTTCGATTTTACCATACCACGAGTCATTACCTGTGCCACCATCTATGTTACCATGATGGTTTGGTTGAAATAGTTTTAGGTGCTTCCCGCAATTTGAAGGTTTCGCCTTTGGGATTAGCAAAGACTAGAGGAAAGTTCGTTTCCCCTTTTTAGATCAAGGTTTTATTCTATTTGGTTTAATTATTTTAGGCTTCTACCTCTTAATAAATAACTCAAGTACTACTATAATTCAAATCAAATAACTTACATTAACTCACAAAACACCGTGGGATTAGCTTAACTTATTCCTTACCTTATTCAAATTAACTAAGGAATATTTATTTAATGGCTAGCTTGCTAATTTCTGATCCCGTAGGGATATGAAATAGACCCTTCCTAAAGAGTTTAGTGATAAGGTTAGCCAACAGGAAGGGTCGGAACTTTGTTGGCTCCGACCCTTACTGTGGGGGGCGAACCTCTTCATAGCAAACTCTCCGGTGGTAGCTTGCTAATTTCTGATCCCGTAGGGATATGAAATAACAAATTTCTACTTACGTAAACTATTCATGAGGCACGCCACCGCTTTTATTTTACGGATACTATTTAGACCTTCTTCAGTTAAATGTGCTTTATTCTCTAATAATAAAGCAACTTTACCAAAATCTTCGAAGTCTAACAATTTATTACCTAACGGTAAGTATTCCTTAAAGAAAGGGATAATTAGGGTGTTTAGATCTGAAAATTTAGTACATCTATACTTTACCATATCTTCTGAGTATCTACTTATGATACCGCAGTTAAAGAAAGAAGTAAAAGTTGCCATAGTTAATTCATCCCTAATATGTTGAGCTATTTCAAACCCTAATCTTACCTGATATCCCACCCTGTGATGAGTTGATTTGAATATATTAACAAAGAAAGAGCCCTCCCCTGATGTAAATCCAGCCATTCACATTCCATGTGGTATAGATTCTGCAGGGTTCCATGACCTTTCTTGGTTTGGATTAGTAGAAAGAGTTTCTGCAAAAGCGTCCTGGATCTCATCAGATAAACCTAAATTTAAGGATGATTTCATTCTTATTATTTCATTTAACCCTTCCACAGTTAAATGTCTTTTAGCTTCCATTATAGAAATAATAGATTTTCATAATCTATAATCTACCAATTTATTTGTGATTAAAGGATGAGCGTCAAAGTGAGGGATAATAACTTTTATAATTTGTTTTAAAGAACTTACTATAAAAATAACATCTGTCACCTCTCACAGCCACAGTACCAATTCCACCGAAATAACTTTGTATGTTGTTTAAGAGTGCTACATCTTTTTTATGTAATGCAATCTGGAAAAAAGCTTGAACACATCATCCTGTTTTATTTCTAGGATCATTTCTTACACCTATTCAAAAACAACCTTCAGCATCTGTGAAACCTGTGACAAATCAAGGATGTAAGCTCATTACTCTTGTAGTAGAGTAATTTCTAATAAAAGTACCGGGAACTTTGAAAGGATAAGAATTTACCTTTCTTAAGTCTGAAACTCTGTTGAGTGATTGAATATTAGAAGTTGAAGCTCTATTAATACTACCTGGAGCATAATGTGAAGCTAATCTATAAAAAGCTACTAGAATAGCTAAACCGATCGCAGATTCTGCACCGGCAACGACAATAATGTAAATGGCATACGTTTGTCCTATTATATCATCGATATTAACAGAACTTACCAATATTAGGAATGTTATAGATAATAGCATTATTTCTATAGAAATAAGCATAAGTATCAAATTTTTTCTATTAAATACGAATCCTAAGATTCCTATTAAAAAAAGTAATAAGGTTAAACTCATATTTTTATTTAATATAACAAATTGTTCGGTGGTGGGCTAGCTTACTATAAAGCAGCCGCCCCACCTATAATTATGATCTTTACCTAGTCTGCGTGCGAGTAGCAGGGGGCGGATAGTAAAAAAAACCTATTTTTTTTTCAAGGGACTTCGTTCTAGGCGAGCTGGCTGATTCGTGAAACGAATATTCGAAGAAATATGGCTAGCCTCCCCCCCCCCTAATCAGCCGCACCTTTGCTCGCCCGCCTTTATTAGCCTCACTATAGTAAGCTAGTATATATACGCAAGCTATGTATAGCAAACCCATAATTATAAGTATAACTATTGATAAACAAAATTACCTATAATTGTACTAAGGATATTGCAGACTTGAACTGCAATCAAGATGGCCGAAACATCTAGTTTTACCATTAAACTAATATCCTTTTGATTTAAAATAAGTAGCGTGGTGTATTTCATAGCAAGCTCTCTATTTATTTTTTTTTTATTGCTAGAGTTAGCGCTACCCTTAGCCTGCGTACCCGGAGGGATATGGATATGCTTGCGCGATTTTTTTCCCCGAGTAAGGGGTCGCTTGCGCCTATATCGAAGAAAAAAAAAATACCCCTCGAATAGGGAGTAGTGCATATTTCTTCGAAATTAGCACTAGCGAGCTCGGGAATATGCTACACTTAAATATGCGCCTCCAAATTACCTATAACTATACTAAGGATATTGTAGACTTGAACTACAATCAAGATGACCGTACCATCTTGTTCTACCATTAAACTAATATCCCTTTTTTTAATAAGTAGCGCTAGCTTGCCGGTTTTGAAGAAATCGGCTAGCTCCTCCAAATTTAAGCACGGGGTCGCTTGCTAATTTTCTCCGAATATTCGTTTCACGAATAAGCAAGCTCTCCGTAGGAGCAGAGAAGCTTCAGCTAGCGATAAATAAAAAAAAAATAAAGAAGGGGCCACGTATTCTCTAGCGAAGCTAGCCCTTCTCCATAGCGAAAAGCTTGCGCGTAGACTATTCCTACGGATATTTTTTTCGAGCTTGCGCCTGGTATAGGTCGGCGCAATACTTATTCCCGCCGAAGGCGGGAATCAGCAGGCTCTAAAATCCAGCAATCAAAAAAATAAAGAACTTTATTTTAGAGCTTGCTTATTCCCGGCGTAGCCGGGAATAGGGAATAGGGCAATCCTAGTTCGCCGTTTGCGACACTCGCACTATTAAACTGAATATAGTCAATGCACAAATTTATCTATATTTACAGATTCTATAACTATAGGCATTGAACTGTGAAGAATTCCACATATTTCTGAACATTGCGATTCCCTACTAATTTTTTAATGTTAGTAAAGATTATATTGAACTTATCATTATTTATAAGTAAAATAATAATCTTTATATATTTTTCCGTCTTTTAAACGAAGATATAAAGTTTTGCTATCTAATTTTATGTTTAAATTATCAAAGTGTTTAATTGCCTCAGTTATACTGTCAAATTCTTTATCCATATGGAGCTTCGCGCCTCCTTTAACTAATATAGGTTTATTTTTTCTATTAATTATTAATGAATCTGTATCTACTTTTAACTTTTTATATTCATCAATTATTAATCCTATTTCGTCAAAGTTTTTAGGTAAAGTTTTATCAGAGTATTTACATAAGAAATTATGAAACACTTTTTCAATTTTTATGTATTTAGTTAGAGTGTCTCTTTTAATTATTAATCCTAATCCTCTTAAATATTCCATACAAGAAGTTAAAGAATCAAATTTTAAAGTATGACCTTTGGAAGCTTCGCTCACAAATGAATTTCCTTCTTTAATCTCTAATTCTACTGGAATACTTGTACGAGTACCTAACTTATAAGTATCTTTTCTTTCATCTTGCATTATACCTAATAATTCTTCTAAAGAAATATCGCTAGTTAAAGCTGTAGGTATAGGATAGCTTAATAATAAGAACTTATTAAGATAAGGTAATTTAGAATCTACATACTTTTTACTAGTTTCAGTGTGTATATTTAATACTCTTTTTAATTCAATTCTAGATTTAGCGTGATAATAAAGAATACTGCAAGTTAGATCATAAACATATACAGGATCACCTTTTGAAGATCCAGCGTTAACAACTCTTAATGTATTTAGGTTAAATTCTTTATCTAATAAATAAAATTGTTCTAATATTAAAGCGTCTTGACTGCTAAATTTATTACTATCTAACTTAAATATTCTTAATTTAAAAGCTTCTAGTCCTTCTTTATATAGTAAAGGTAAAAATTTACCTGCTAAAGGATAATCTCCGTTAAAATAGTAGTCCATTCTACGTCTTAGTAGGTTGGATGAACCTACATATTTATCACCTGTATTTTTATGTATAAACATATATACACCAGAGAAACCTTTATACTTAGATTTACCTGTTAATTCAGCTAAAAGCTCCTTACCCTTCGGTGTAGATATAGGAAGTTCTATTTCTACACCTTCAACTTTTAATAATTCTTTTAATTTAGAGTCAGTAACTACTAAATTTTGATTGAGTAATACTTTATTAATTACGGATAAAGTAGTAGGTTTTCCACTATTAATATGATCTGAAGCTAAAGCTTCAGAATTATTGACTAAAGATCTGATTGAACTAAAATGTCTTGTTAAAGGTAAAGCTGCTATAGTACTTAGTCCTATACGCTTATCAGATAACAAGTGATTATTAAAAACACTTCTACTAGTTGTACCATGCAATGTTACAACAGTTTATGGAAAATAAGTGATTTATATCACCTTTAAGCGCTTACATTAAAAATAAGTTTAGCAAACTATTGTAGGGTCCCTAAATATAATAACCTCTATTATATCTAATTAACAAAAAATACGGTAAAAGACTCATACTTTTCTGTACCCTTTCGGGTAGGGTCTGACTATATCTTAAGCATTATTAATACTAATAATACCAACCACCATCTAGTCGATGAACTGCATACCAAATAAAAGCTTACTTCTACAATTGGTACTTGGCTGCGGATTGCCCATTGAATAATAAATCTTGATTTTACCGTACCACGAGTCATTACCTGTGCCATAAGTTATGTTACCATACTTACTTGGTTAAGATTTCTTTAGGGTGTTCCCGCAATTTGATGATTTATAACCATAGGTTCACTACAGTTTTGGCCATGTATTAAAGACCATAGAATACTCCTTCTCTATTTATGAAAACTGATACTTGGTTTAATCTACCTGGGTAAGCATCACATTTTATACCTAAAGATGGACAAGCAAAAGAATGAATAACATCACCAGATGTTATTACAAATCTTATATGTGTTAATTCAGGAACTATTACTCTGTTATCAACCTCTAACATTCTTAATCCTCCATCTTCTAAATCAGAATCTGGTACTATATAAGAATCAAATTCTATAAATTCTTCATTTGAATCTATGAAATCTGGGTACTGATATGATCAATATCATTGGTGCCCCTCAGCTAAAATAGTCATAGAAGGGTCATTAACTTCCAATTATGTTATAAACACTAATATATGTTAATATTATTCACTATCATTTATACTTTTTATGTAAAGGTTGTTAACTATAACCTTTAAGGCGCGTATAAAAAAAATATATTTTTTTTTTAAGAGCTTGCGCCATCCTCACTAGCTTTTTCATTTTTAATGTAAACAGTTTTATTTTCAAATATAAAAGGTATTTCTTTACTTTTTCTTTTTGAAACTGTACTAGGATCGACATTTAAAAACTTAGCACAATCTGCTAGTGAGTCGAAAACATGTAATTTATTACCCTTTTCATCTACTATTATTACATATACATTCTTACGAGAAGAGTGATAATATTTATTCAATGAAACTACAAATTTTCTACTATTTCTTATCTCGAAATTTGCAGGACCATCCAGTAATTCATTAACTTTTGCTAATATCTGTTCTCTATCTACAATTACATGGTTTAAAGATGTAGATAGTCTGTTATTATTAGTTTGACTTATTATTAGATCTATTAATTTACTACCTTTTTCGGATAAATGGTGGCCTTGTTCTTTTAATTTCAAAATATTTTTTCAATCTTGAAAGTCTAAATACTTTTTACTTTGTCAAGTAAGACTATCTAAAAATGGTATAAGAATATTAGTGATAAAAGGTATACGGGCAGTTTCAATTCTTGTGGTAGATTTATGATTAGGGTTATTAGATCTTACTTCAGAAATCCCTAGTGCATTTGTATAATTACCTTCCGCACCTGTAAGATTCTCAAGGTATACTTTAATGCTTTTCATTAACTCAAGATCTATAGAAGACTGAGATAGGCTAAAATCTAATCTATAGTTGTTATGTCTATTGATACTAAAGCAACCTTCTCCCTCTATAAAACCTAAAAGTCAGTAAGAAGTTATATTAATAACTTTATCTTTAGATATAGTATAATCTAATCTTAACCGATTCATATTGTTTTTTAATTTGGCAATTTCTTTTAGTACATCAGAACTATTATTTGAATTAGTATAAAGCTGAAAAGCCAATACAAAATCTCTATAATTAAGTCATTTTGAACCTTGAAGAGGGAACTTGTCAAAAATATTAATAAGTTGAGCTATATCTTTTAATCTAGTAACAGTAAATGACGCGTAATTATTGTAAGATCTAACCTCTCCAAAACCTAATGATTGATGGATATAGTATAATACATTTAAATCATCCTTATGTAAATTAATTTGAAATCTAAAAGAACAGTTTTTACTTATAGCTATATAAAAAGATCCCTCTGCATCGGTAAAACCACTAAATCATTCATAGAAATTTTTCATTTTTATATCACAAGTATCTGTTAAACTATGTCCGTTTAATGTGCTAGCTACTGTGGTAGAATATGAAATACTATAATTTCTTTTACCGAAAGGTGCAGCAAAGCAACACCGCATACCTGAAAATCTTTTATTGAATAAATAAGTTAAACTTTTATTTTTTAAGGGTGTATCTATAGGGGATGTTTTACTAATTTGATTGTAGCAATTATACTTGTTTCTTAATGTGTATAAATGTTTAAGTACATTTTTTAATATAGGTCTACCATTCAGGAAATTTATAAATCTCACTAACGTTGTAGAGCTCTTATTAACTATCAATGTTGTTAATTAAAGGTTCTACTTTAATTTCCATATTTTTCAATATGGTTCAGACTATGTCATCGAAAATTTGGTTTTAAAATAAGAGCGGGCTTCGTTCGCGCCTAGATTATTTAAATTAATTCTCGGAGGATACTCTATCATGGCGTAAGCTCGTGATAGGAAAATAATATCCTTAGATAAGATTTATCTTCTAGTCGTTGAACGTTCTTGCTTTATACCGTCTAAAGACGGAAATCTAATTTATACAAGCTACGCTTCAAGTTAACTGAAGTAGTGCTGTGCACTAGCAAGCTCTCTACAGTTTTTCTTGAAATTCTTCCTCTTTAACCAAACAAAGTATATTTTGTTCGGTGGACTAAATAAGACTTTAATCCATTAAATATAATAATTTGAAAGAAGGGAAAGCTATTAATATTAATATAACTGCAGGAGTGATAGTTCATATTAATTCGATTAATGTCGATTCTTAAGTACTTTCATACTTAACTGGACTATATCTTACCTTATATAAGGTTTCCACGTTTAGTCTCTAAGGATCCTACTGAAATATAGGGCGGTCTTTCATAACAAGCTCGCTCTGTCTATATTTGGTGGTTTCCTGCTGATAGTCCATTGTACATCCTTTAGGGTTATCACTGATAAAGCATATCTTCGTCATCTTTATAGTACCTAAAGGCTTTAGGAGTTTCCAGCATATAGTGAAATTTTACTCATAGTTTTTTTTTTAAGTTTAACGATCTCCAGTAAATTTATATCTATCTTTAAATATTTCACCTGAATTTATATAAAGTCTTACAGTATTAGCACTAATATCTAAAAATTTAGCTGCTTTTCTAATTGAAACAAAACTACCTATTAATTTAAATCCTTCTGAATCACATTTTTCATGTATATAGACAAGATGACCTCTACTAGTACTCATTTTTAATAGAGTTTCTTCAGAATGCTTTCTACCTAAAGCCTTTTGTCTCATTAACTCTTTAGTTTCTAACGAATGAGTTTTACCAAATAATGGGTTATTTTCATTAGAATTGTTTGAAGACATAAGAGCTTTAGTTTCTTCTGTATGAGTACGGCCATACAAAGCTGATTTTTCTTGAATATAGACTCCTTTTAAAGATTTACTAATTTTTGTCTTAGTCTCTTCACTAAGCTTATGGCCTGATGAAGAACCAGCTATTTTTAAAGTATTATATCTTGGATTTAATTTATCCATGTAGTATTGTTCTCTTTCTGTTAAATTAGCTATATCGCAATATTCTAATATCTCAAGTGAAAAATTAGAATACCCATATTTAATTAAAGCTCTACTTATTACAAGAGTTTCTCTATTTTTTAAATAACTAAGGTTAAAATATCTAATAAATCTTTTAGCTAAACTTATAGATTGTCCAATGTATATATCATTCGTTATTTTATTGGTTCATTTATAAATTCCTGATTTATCTTTATTATCCTTAATAATTAATTTTCTCATTGAAAAAGCATCTTCGTAAAACTTTACGCTACTAGAGGAAGAGGATGTTGTACTGTAAGACCGGTGATTATTATAAAAAAATTTATATATGGAGTTAAACTTAAAACACTTTTGAGTCGGCACATCTCTACCGTGATTTAAGTATTTATGTGATATTTGTGTTTTAGTTGATGCAAAATTTTTCATTATAGAAAATAATATTCATCCTACAGCAAATAAAATTAAAACTAAATAGTACATGATATTATCATGAAGTTCCACTAATCCCTCCATTTGAGGTGTCGCACTGTCTTGGAAATATATACCTCAAGGCATAGGTGCATCAAAATTAATAAATGTATTAAATAAATGTTTCATATATAAATTTTTAATATAAAATTTCTAATTATATGTCTATATATACAGCTTATAGCCGACCTGCTGCTTATATAAGCAATACTTGTAATTAGTTATATAGCAGCTGCTGGCTATATACAGCCAGCCATGCAAAGGTACAGCAGTTGCTGTAGTATAAGTATAATAGAATTGCCGCCTGTTATATAGCTAGCTTTAGCTTTTAGCTTTATATAGCTATAGCGAGGAACGAAGCTCCTCGCTATAGCTAGAAATATAAAACCCTAAGAGGGGGAGGAGTAAGCTCTCGTGAACGAGAGCCCCCACGAGGGGGGAAGGGGTAAAATAATTAGTCCAAGCTAGCTAAGACTAAAAAATTTTTTTTTCCTCTTTAGCCTTCTGAATTTGTGTATTCCTAACGAAGTGTATCCTATTCCCTAACGAAGTGTAGGGATACACTTCGTTAGGGAATTAGGGTATTAGTACTAGTAAGCTCGAAAAAAATACACACGCTCCGCTATAAAAATATTATTATACAACATATAATAATAATAAAGCCATCATTAAAGCAAATAACGCAGTTGCTTCTGAGAAAGCAAACCCTAATATAGAGTATGAAAATAATTGATTTTTTAAAGAAGGATTTCTAGCCACACCTATAATTAAACACCCAAACACTACACCTATTCCTACTCCAGCCCCCGCTAGACCTATAGTTGCTAAACCGGCTCCAATAAGCTTTGAGGCTTCAACCATAATGGTTACTAAATCTAACATCGGGGTCTATTGATATACATAGTAAAAGGTTTTAGTTTATTTTTAAAATAACTCTTAATGGACCGGACTATTAAGTATCCTTAAATAGCGACCCCCTTCGGCGCGATTTCCATCCTTCGGAGGAAATACTCGTAAAAAAAAATAAGAATAGGCAGTAGTAGTCCTTCGGACTCATGATTTCGGAGAAATATGCCCACTACTCTTATTATTTTTCCCTAGCGAAGCTACTATCGTCCTGTTAGAAGTTTATATCGAGTTGCCCCCCCCGGGGCTCGAGCCTCCTGATTCCCTAATGAAATGTAGGTGATATCGATCGCGCTCACTATTAAACTTCACAAATTAATATATTAAGGAGGCTATTAGGGTGGAGGTTAGTATATGTAATAGTTTAACAAGTGTGCGTGTGGGTATTTTTTTTTTTCTCTAGCGAAGCTTGCGCCTGGAACAAAGTTCGAGGCTTCGCCTATACCCCGTTCACGCTTTCATACTTTTATACTTTTTAATAGTCCCCTAACGAAGTGTACTCGTCGTATCCCAGGCGGACCCACTTCGTCTAATTTCTGATCCCGTAAGGGTTATGAAATACAGACGAAGTCTCGGGTACGCAGGCTAAGGAGGACTACTCGTTTCACGAAGGGGCAAGCTCGCAAGCTCGGTCGGATAGCCGTCTACTGGAATACTACTTATGTTCAGTAAACATATTAATAAATTTTTTTGATTTATAAAAATAATTATTGGATTGTCTACTATCTATTTTCAATGCATTTTTACCTAATTCAAATACAAATCCTGCTGTAATTATACCAATAAAAATTAGCACTACTATTAATCCATAAATACCATTTTCATAAACGCTTATACCATATGGATATATTACTAATATTTCTAAATCTAGAAGAAGATAAACTAATGCAAATATGAAGAATTTAACACCGAATTGAGTTCTATTTTGACCAAGGAAACTATGAAAACCACATTCAAAAATACTATATTTTTCTTGATACGTTTAAATCAAATTTCTCTTACCTATAATTTTAACATATGAATTTAGTGCGTGTGTGCTTATAATTAATATTCGGAGCTTGCTGATTCCTTAGCTCGCTGAGACTTCGTCTAACCAAAGGGATATGGAATACACGAAGAGACTTCTCCGCCGAAGGGGGACTACGCAAGCTCTATCTATTTGTATTCATTGCATTACGGATTTTTTTTATTTCATCTAGTCCTTGTTTGGTTAAATGTTTTTTATTTTCCATCAGTGTTACAACTCTACTAAAATCTTTAAAATCTAAACTTTTATTACCATGTATGTAATATTTATCATAAAATGGAATAATAATATTTTTTAGACTAGAAAAATCAGATACTTTAAAATCAATTGCACCTCTACCATCTAAACTTGTATAACCACATCCTAAATATTCAATTAGACTTTTTATTAAAAACTCATCTCTAACACTTTGAGTTATAATAAAACTTAATTTTACCGCTTCTCCGATTTTAGATGTTTTAGATTTAAATACTACAACACTAAAACAACCTTCGGCGTCTGTAAATCCTGCTAATCAAAGAGGATCTATATTAAGAGATAATGGAATTTCAGGTCTTAATACAGGAGTGATGTTAGGGTAAGCAATTTTTAATTCATCCTTTAAACCGTTATTCATAACAGCTTTTAAAGAAACAAGTTCTGATAATCCTTTTTCCGTAAGATGACTTTTGTTTATAATTAAATTATAAGCTAGCTTAAATAACATGTAATCTGCTTGTTTTTTAGTATTTAAAGGATATCTATCAAAATGGTTAATTATAATAGATAAACCTGTTAAAGATTCAACACGATACTGTGCAGCACCTTTACCCATAAGAAAGACACTACCAGTGTTAAAAAAGTTTTTTAAACTATTTAATAACACTAAATCTTTTTTATGTAAGCTTATTACAAATCTACATGCTACACGTCAACCTAATTTATATTTGTTATCTTTTATTATTGTTAATATAAAAGAACCTTCACCATCTGTAAATCCAGTAACGTATGAAGGATCTAATTTAGGGGGGAGGGAACTTTGTTCTAGCGAAGCTAGCTCACCTACTAGTGTAGAAAAATTTCTTGTTAAAATTATAGGGTTAGAAGGGATTTTGATCTGATAACTTCTTTTGAAGTCCACTAGAGTACACTTTAATAATGCGGATTTACCCGCATTACAACTACCGTCTACTCGTTGCTCTTTTACAATAATACATGACTGTTTGGTATCATGTATTACTGACTTAGATCCACGATCGCCCATTTTGTTTTCACTCATCTTCTGGCTTGTTACTATACCTGAGTAATTAATTCAGCCACTCATACATTTTCATATATGGCTTAGTACCAGAAGCTTTAGGGGTTCCCCGGAATTTGGCAGTTTTCCCCAATTTATTGATTTCCCGATACAATTTTTAGGGTTATGAGGGGCAAGTATGAAATTAAGAAGTAAAAAAACTATTGTTAAAATAGTAACAAAAACAAAAAGAAAAGTTACACTACTCATTTAATTATTAAATAAAATTTGTACCAATATGGTCAAGATTGTTAATTATTAATAAGAAGGGGCGAAGCTATCGTCCCGACTTATTAATATTTCAATATATTTCTATATTGTTCAGACTATGTCATTATTACTTACTTAAAGTAATATTGGATTTTATTTTACGATTTTTTTTTTATAATTAAGGCTAGTGCATATTTCGGCTGAGCCGAAATATGCACTAGAGCTCTAATAATCAAAAAATAGGGTAAATTAGTCGTTGAACGGTTTTAGTTTTAATTAAACTAAACTTCGCTGCAAATATTTAATTAGCTGGTTATACTAATAAATCTTCTTGCAATTTATCCAATTTTCAATGCAATACATAATGTATTATCAAGGGGGCAATTCATATTTTCTAGCAAAGCTAGGACAAATTTTAATTTACAGAACTCTTTCTATATGAGTTCATATTTTCTTTTATTTTACATATTTCTTTATATCCATTCGTAGTTAAATGACTTTTTGATTCTATCATTTTAGCTACTAAGGATCAGTCTTTAAAATCTTTATATTTAACACCTTTAATTTTATATTCGTTAAATAATGGAATAATCTTATCATTAATATCTTCAAATTTTCTAGTAACAAAAATTACAGCCTTATTACCTTTATTATGGTAATTAAACCCTCCACAACCAAAAAAATCTACGAAAGATTTCAATAGTTGTTTATCTTTATTATGCTGAGAAACTCTAAAACTCAATGACACATATTTATCATCTGATGTAGTATACACAGAAAAAGAACCCTCTCCAGATACAAATCCGGCCATCCACTCAGGATGAGGTATTACCATATTTTCAATTAAAGGTCTTATTACCGGTATAATATGTGGAAAATCTTCTTTAACTGATGATGATAAACCTAAGTTCATTGAAGCACGAATACTAATAATTTCTTGTAAAACTGTGGCGCCTACTTCATAACTTAAATGCTCCTGGCTATTTAATTTATTAATTATTAGTTTGAATAACTCAAAGTCAGCTTTTTTTTGTGTAATTAAATTATACTTATCAAAATGAGATATTATTATAGATATATCCTTTAAAGATCTTACTTTGTATACACATTCCTTGTTAGAAGTATTGATTGAACCTGTATTATTAAAATATATTTTTATTTCTTCCAATAAAGATAAATCTCTTATATCTAACTTAATTTGGAATGTAGGTCTTACTCTCCATTTATCCTTATTCTTTTCTAAATGGATCATAAAAGAACCTTCAGCGTCCGTAAATCCTGTAACAAATCAAGGATTTATTGGTACGACTTCGTCGTCATTGTTATTAATATTTGAAATATAATTATTGATATGTTCTATGTTTACAGCTTGTCTACTTCTAACGATATGTGTAGAAAAAAATCTTAGTTTATCTAAGTTTATTCTTAAAACGGCGAGCTCGTTAAATTTGTAATTTTTCATGATTATTTATTAATTATTTGAATACTAAGGACTAGCTTAGGTAACGAATCTTATTCAGAAGCTGTAATCACTTCCTATAAGGCGGCACTGTTTTACTTCAAGAGGATTAGTCTGAGCCCCCGCGTTGAAGTATTCCTAATTCGGAATAATAATAAAGTTATTCTTTTTAATTTATTCATTACAGAGAATGGTATTTTTTTATTTACCCATGCTTAGTCATTCTTTGTTCATAAATAAAAATAATAGAATAACAAGTGTAATTATAGAAATTACAAAAGAAATCGGACTTGATATAGCTATATTTTTATAGTTAAACTTTAATTGTTTAATTATTTTTTGATTATCATCTACAACATTACCTCTTAAGGTAAGAGTTTCTAATAATGGATTTATTTTATATTCAGGTAAACTAAAGAACATTTCTTTTACTATACCTAAATAATAAACTCCTCCTATTACACTAGTTAATATTGCGATTAAAGATAAGAAGATAAGACCTTTATCTAAGGCTGCACTTAACACCATTTGTTTTCCAAAGAATCCTATTAAAGGAGGAACTCCTACAAATGAAAAGATAGTAATAGCTAAACTTATAGCTAAGAAAGGATTTATATAAAAATATCCTTTCAGTTGAGTTACTAATTGTATCACGGCGGTCAGATTTATCTTACAAATAATTATACATAAGTTAATAAAGTTATGCATATTTCTGTATGCTTCGCACAGAAGCACAGAAGAGCTTGCTATGAAGGCTAGCTTGCTTAGTATAAAAAAAAATATATTTTTTTTATTCCTTAGCCTGCTGAGACTTCGTCTATCCCACCGAAGGGGGGGATATAGCTTGCTGATGAGTAGTCCATATCCCCCCTTCGGTGGGATTAGTAGCCTTCGACTCATCAGAAGGCTACTAATCCCGAGACTTCGTCTACGACGAAGTGGGGGGGATATGGACTATGCATAACAAAATTATTCTCTACCTCTATTCATACCTGCTTTTAATCTACGTATTTGATCTAAACCTTCGTTAGTTAAATGGCCCTTTACTTTCATTATATCAACTGCTTTACAAAAATCGGCAAAATCTTTTGATTTTACACCTTGTAAAGATATACTTTGGAATAAAGGAATAACTTTATCGGTCAGATCTTTTAATTTTAGGATTTGAAAATCCACTTTATTCTCTCTAAATCTTAAAAACACTTTACCACAACCTCAGAAGGCAACTAAGCTATTCATAAATACCTTATCGATAGAATGTTGAGTTACATTAAACCTTAATTGTACTTGATATCCTGTTTTTAAAGTTAACGATTTAGTAATTCTAATACTAAAACACCCTTCTCCTGCTACAAAACCTGCCATTCAATAAGGATCAATCTTAGAGTTTATTAACTTTTCGTCTGAACGACTTGGTCTTGTAGCTGGAATAATATCAGGAAACGTAGTTTTCATAAAGGTAGAAAGACCCTTATTCATAGAAGCTCTAAGAGATATAATTTTATGTCAACCTGTAATAGTCAAATGTTCTTTTTTATGAATTAAAGTAACAATTTGAGAGAACAATTGAAAATCCTCCAATTTTTTTGTTAAGAGAGGATATTTTTCAAAGTGGTTTATTATTACATCTATATCTCTTAAAGATTGTACCATATATATAGAAGATTCTTCTTTATGGTAAATTTTACCTACCCCTAGGAATGAAGAAATTTTTTCTAATACATTAAGATCTTTTTTGTGTAATTCGATTTGGAATACAGGTTGTACACATCACCCTACTTTTACTGTATTACTCTTAAATATTCTCACAGTAAAATTAGATTCAGCGTCGGAGAAACCAGTTAAGAATAAAGGGTTTAGGGTACCGGTGGCTGTAGATTTCAAATTAGGATTTACAGATAGAGAAGTATATGATCTTCTCAAGGAAGGCATAATTAATTGTTTAGAAAGGATTCTGATTTGATAATTTCTTTCGAAACCCATTAGAGCATACCTTAAATGCATTAAATTAATACATCTATGACCGTCTACTCGTTGCTCTTTTACAACAGTATATAGCTTGCGCACACGTACTGTTGACTTAGATCCACGGTAATCCATTGCTCTTTCGATTATCTTATGGCTTGTTACCGTACATCAGTGATTAATTGATCCACTTGTAGCCTTTCGACTACAGCTTGGTACCAGAAGCTTTAGGACGTCCCCGGAGTTTGGCCATAATACCCTATATAGAAGTTTCCTAGACCTCTTGGCAGGTGAATTGTTTTTGTCCATTAATTCTTCATGTTCTTTGTTTTCACTTATATAACAATATAAAGAGAACCCTATAGCTATTAATATAACAAATGCATTTAAATTACTTATAGAATATTGTGTTAAATAGAATATAAATGCTTGAGTAGATTCAACACTAGATATACCTAATGCTAAAAGTATAAATCCTACGTGAGATATAGTACTATAAGCAAATAATCTTTTAATTCTAAATTGAGTTAAACCTACCACAGTTCCTATTATTAATGAGAATAGTGAACTTATTAGTAAAATAAATGTTCAACTCATTTCTGAAAAACTACTGTTAGTATAATACACTAATTGTAATAATAATATAAATATAGAAATTTTGGCTATTATAGCCACGAATGTTGTTACTATTGTAGGTATAGCGTCATATACGTCCACATGACGACTGTAAAATTTATCGTCCAAATTAAAGAAAAGAACAACTTTATATAATCGGGTAGTGCTTCCTTCGGAGCACTAGCAAGCTCGTAATTTTAGAGCCTGCTGAGTCCGAAGGACTATAAGAAAAAAAATACTGCATGAACCAGAGTAGTCTATTTTAGATATCTACCTTTATTCATTCCTGTTCTTATTTGGCGAATCTGATCGAAACCTTCGTTAGTTAAATGAACTTTTGTTTGTATCATTTTAGCTACTTTAGCTCAATCTTTGAAATCCTTAGATTTAACGCCGACGATAGGGTATTTATCGAAAAAAGGTAAAATCTTTTCATAATTATCTTTGAATGATTGACATCTGAACTCAATATAATCTTTATAAGAATAAGTTTTGAGGCTTCGCCTACACACCCAAAGAAATCTACTAAACTTTTCAATAATAATTCATCTCTAATGTGTTGAGTTACTACAAAAAGTAATACTACACGACTTCCTCTTTTATGTAATTTAGATTCTCTAATACTAACTTTAAAACAACCATCACCACTCGTAAAACCAGCTACTCATTGAGTAGGCGAAGCCAACTAATTTGACATTTTTAAGTGGTGGTAATAATGGTCTTACTAAAGCAACAGTATTAGGGAAGGCTTCTAATAGTAAAGGGGTTAATCCTCTATTTAAAGAAGCTCTAATACCTATTATTTTTTGTAAACCTTCAGCTGTTAAATGTTCCCCACGTTGCATCATCATAACAACTTGTTTAAATAATAAATAATCAGAATATTTATTAGTTTTTAAAGGATATTTATCAAAATGAGGTATTACTTTGGTTATTATTTGATCTAAAGAACCTATTGTAAAATCACGACAACCATTTCTTTCTTTACCTATTCTTCCAACTCCAAAGTAGTGGCTGGCGAAGCTAAAGCTCTGAATAAGTTTTAAAAGATCTAGGTCTCTTACATGAAGATTAATTGTGAAATTAGCCTCTATTTGTCATCCTAGTTTGCTTTTTGGTGATTTACGTACTAGAACCATAAAGCATCCTTCTGCGTCAGAGAATCCCGAGATAAATCAAGGATCCTGACGCAGTTGGCTATTATCTAGGTTAGACTCCGAAGAATAAAATTGTCTTTGAATAATTTGGTTAGAAAGGGTTTTAACTTGATAACTTCTTCCGAAGCCCAGTAGAGTATATCTTAAATGCGGTATATTAATACCGCATCAACTACCATTTACTCGTTGCTCTTTTACAATAATACATGACTGTTTAGTCTCATGTATTACTGACTTAGATCCACGATTGCCCATTTTGTTTTCACTCATCTTCTGGCTTGTTACTATACCTGAGTAGTTAATTCAGCCACTCATACATTTTCATGTATGGCTTAGTACCAGAAGCTTTAGGGGTTCCCTGGAATTTGATAGTTTACACCCAACGTATGTTGATAAGGATTCCCTAAGTCCTTTTTCAGGTGATCAGAAATGGAATGGTGCTGCACTTACTTTAAATAAGAATCCTATTGTAAATATTACTAAAGAAAGATTAATATAATAAGGTGTATATCATAAATTTGTAGAAAGATCACTTATACTAGTTATGATATATAAACCATCTAAGTTAGTAGTACCTGAATTAGCATATAATAAACTAGTTCCTAATAAGATAAAACATGAGCTTAATCCTCCTAATAAAAAGTATATTAAACCTCCTGTAGTAGATAGTTCTGAATTTCTATATATAGTACTTAATATATAAAGACCATAACTTTGTAATTCTATAGCCAGGAAAATAGATACTAAATCATTAGTTGACATTAATAATACTGCACCTGTAATTACAAATAGTATAATTAACGATAATTATGGATTTATCATACAAATTCTAATCGATTATCTTAAACCCACCGTCAGGGTACAGATTATAGCCAGTACCCATAACCTAGTGAAATTAATAAGATAATCTACAGTCCTCTATTATACATTGTATCTTTAATATCTTTTATTAATTTAATACCTTCAGATGTTAAATGTGCTTTACTATTTATTAAAATAGAGGCTTTTTGAAATCTCTCGAAATCTAATAACTTTACTCCTGATAGAGTATGTTTAGATAAAAGAGGTGTCAATTTTTGATTTATGTCCTCTGACTTAGTAATAACTAATTCGACTGCTTCACGAGATTTATGTTTTCTTACTATTCCACACTCTAAAGAATCCGCAATTCTTTTTAGTAAATCTAAATCTTTAGCATGTTGACTTAAACTAAATACTAGACTCACTGCATATCCTACTTTTCTATCTTTACTTGGATAGATAGAAATAAAGAAAGATGCTTCAGCTGTTATAAATCCAGCTAATCAGTCAGGGTTTATCGTAGGGGCTATTTTAAGTTCTGGAATCACTGCAGGTTTTAAATCAGGATATTCTTCTTCTACGACCTTAGGTAATCCCTTATTTAAATTAGCTCTTTCAGAGAAGATTTTGAACAAACCAGATAAAGATTGATGTTCCCCTTTCTGCATAAGAAGAAGTATTCTCTTAAATACTAAGTAGTCCTTCAACTTAAGAGATGATAAAGGATACTTATCAAAATGAGGTAAAACATGTTTTAGTAAATCTTTAGTTGAACCTATTGTATAATAGATTATTCCTCTTTTACTTTTGTAGATTTTACCAGCATTAAAGTAAGCTTTAAATTGAATTAGAATGTCTAAATCTTTTATATCCAACCCAATAGTAAATGTAGGATGAATTTTTCAACCTGTACCTGATTTCTTTTTAGAGGTAGAAATAGTGAATGAACCATCTCCGTCTGTAAATCCTGTTATAAATCAAGGATTTAATTTAAAACTCTCTTTATTAATAGTAGATATTTCTGATTCAATATTAGTATTTGAATCATTAGTTGTATAATAGCGTTTGATAAGAATTTGATTAGATGGGATTCCATATCAGGATATTCTTTCGAATCCTCTTAGAGTACACCTTAACAATGGATTAATTACTAACCCATTACAACTGCCGTCTACTCGTTGCTCTTTTACAACAGTATATAGCTTGCGCACAAATACTGTTGACTTAGATCCGCGATTACCCATTCCTTTTTCAAGAATCTTTTGACTTGTTACCATACATGAGTAATTAGTTCATCCACCACGGTATAATTCAACCAGATTTGGTATCAAAAGCTTTAGGGCTTCCCCGGAATTTGACAGTTTATCCCTTAATAATTGAAACAACTTCCCAGGTTGTTGTTGTTTAGGATATTCAATAATTTTAAAATGTTCTCCCATTTTATTTATTATTTTTGTGTTATAATAAATAAATTTATATAACAATAAATCTTTTAAAGAAGAATATTCTGACACTCATACTTTTCTAGGGTAAAAACTAGTTAATTGTAATATTAATATACTAACTAAAAAGATAAAAATATGGAATATTTGTGTGATATTTGTCATAAGTAATAAACCACCATGTAAACCGACTCCTTTAGTTACAACAGCTAAAGAAGAGATATCATGTAAAATACAATAAATTAATATTAATATCGCTATCCTATTAAATAGTATCGATATATCTCGTCTTATATTGACGGCGTTTGAAAGTAAAACTAGTATTATTGATAATATAATCATTTTTTTTTTTAGTGTTTTGCTAGTTAATTAGACTTAACCATGGCCTCACGGCGAGCCTTAGGAGAAAATCGAATTCTCATTACTAACGTATGAAATTAGAGTTTTAACCATTTAAACTACTTAGGCTTGCTTAATAGCATATTACTACGAGCTTGCGAGTAAGAGGAGGTTATGGTTCGAAGAGGGAACGAGAGCAGTAACCTCCGCCTAATAAATACATAGACTTCTCCATATTTCTTCGAAATTTATTTCTTTTTTTTTTCTCCGAAGGACGTAGTCCTTCGGACTCAGCAAGCTCTATAAAGTTCTTTATTTTTTTTTTTTTATTGCTGTATTTTCTAGCGGAGCATACTAATTTCGAAGAAATATGGAAGAATCTTCCTCCTAGAAGAATGCCCCCTTTGGTGGCATTCTTCTGGAGAGTACGCTCCGCTAGCGAAGGCTAGGCGAAGGCTAGGCGAAGGCTAGGCGAAGGCTACTGATTCAGGGGTCGGATAGGCGAAGCCTCGAACTTTCTTACTCTCGCAAGCTAAAGCTTTAGCCTACTATAGAAGGAATTTCGTTCCCCTGAACAAAGAGGGCAAGCTAGCGCACTAATTCTAGCTTTAGCTTATATATGCTGGCTATATGGATAGAGACAGCTCCTAGGGTAAACACTCGGGATCGAACCGAGAACAAGTTACACCACAAATAACCACTCTACCGATTGAGTTATGTCTACCTTAATAAATCTAGCTTTAGTTGCTTTAGTTAGCAGGAGCTTGCTATGAAATACTCCCGGAGTAAAAAAAAAGAAATTTATTTCTTTTTTTAGCGGAGCGTACTCCTAACGAAGTGTAAGCACTACGCAAGCTCCCCCTATTCCAGAACAATGCCCCCTCTGGGATATTTTTTTCTGTGCTTATCCCTACGGGATCAGGGCATATTTCTTCGAAGAGGCACGCCAGCCAGCCACTAATTTCTGATCCCGTAAGGGATATGAAATACAGGAAAAAATCCGCGAGCTAAGAAATCAGCCTACTCTCCCTCCGAAGGATGGGTGGCGTGCCTCACACTTCGTTAGGGGGCTCGTCGAATATCCCCACTTCGTTGGGATTAGATAAAAAAAATTCGAAGGATATGCTTCGCGCTTCGCTACTAATATTAAGATAAAATTATCCTGCGGTGATTCGAACACCGACTGTAAATACCAAAAATTTATGATCTACCCATTAATCGACAGGATATAGATATAGGAGGCAAGATAGCCCCTCCCCTATTCAATAGTCCGGAGTAGGCTTCGCCTCATCAGCGAGCTCTTCCTAACGAAGTGTGAGGCACGCCACCAGAGCTTGCGGGATTTTTTTTTATAGTACATATCCGGCGGAGCCGGATTAGTACTAGTAAGCTCGAAGAAAAAAAATATTGCGCGATTCGTTCCACGAATATCGGATAGGCGAAGCCTCGAACTTTGCTTTTTTTTTTTAATCGCTATAGTCCTTCGGACTCAGCAAGCTAAAGCTCGTAATTAAACTAGGGAGTAGGCTAAATAATTCTTAATGTACAGGCAAGAGGACTTGAACCTCTATGGTAATAATACCCGTCGCACCTAAAACGACTTCGTCTTCCATTCCGACATGCCTGCTTTTAATTGTGTAATCCATATCCCCGTCGGGATTAGGACTCAGCTAGCTCGATACTTCTCCTAATCCCAACGAAGTGGGGGCATTCTTCTTGACGAGTACACTTCGTTAGGGGACTACCGGAGTAAAAAAAAAAGAAATTTATTTCTTTTTTTAGCGGAGTGTACTCCTAACGAAGTGTAAGGACTACGCAAGCTCGAGACTTCATCTAGGGCAAGCTCTCTCTCCGAAGGATGGGTGGCGTGCCTCACACTTCGTTAGGGGGAGCTTGCTCCTGCGGAGAGACGAAGTCTACTGCTATACGAGTAGGCGTAGGCTGGGAGGGGTCGCTTGCGGATTTTCGCGGAAGATTCTTCCGCGACGAAAATATAAGAGGGGACTTCGTTACCGCCTGTATTTTTTTCCCTCCCTAACGAAGTGTACCTTATCCTCGCTAGCTAGAAATATAGGACTTGCAGGATTCGAACCTACATTTTAATGATTAAAAGTCATATGCATTCACCATTATACTAAAGTCCCTTATAGCACGAGAAGTAAAAAAAAATAAGAGTAGTGCATATCCATATTCCCTCAGGTAGACGAAGTATCGAGCTTGCCTAGACGAAATCTCTCCCGGAGGGATATGGATTAGCACTAACGAAGTGTATCCCTTCGGTATTCGTGGTACGAATCGGGCAAGCATATCCATATCCCTCCGGGATATGGATAGTAATATTCGTTTCACGAATCAGCAAGCTCTAAAATAAGGCGGTAACGAATAGGCTCCGCCTCTTCCTTTATTTTTTTTTCTCGTTCGAGTAAGGCGCATGCGAAGCTAGAGCCTCCGCCTACTATAAGAATTAGCAAGCTAAAGCTACACTTTTATATGCACACGGTAAGACTTGAACTTACAACAAAAATAGCTTCAATATTTCACTCTACCGATTGAGTTACATGTGCTTTTTTATTAGGGCGAGCTCTCCCTAACGAAGTGTATCCCTAACGATGTGTATCCCTAACGAAGTGTATCCCTCCGAAGGATGGGTACACTTCGTTAGGGAATCGGGAATACTCGTAGCTATTAACCATTTGTTATTTCATATCCCTACGGGATCAGAAATTAGCAAGCTAGAGCTTGCTGATCCCTAATCCCGGAGGGATATTGAGCCGGAATTAGTCGAGACCTCCAATTCTCTACTAATAGCGAAGTTTAAATATTATATCTTACAACTTAAACGTTCTGCTCAACCAATTGAGCTTCACAAGCTTATATGGAGACACTCGGATTCGAACCGAGCCTTCTAACATGCAAGGTCAGCATTCTACCAAATAAATTATGTCCCCTACGGTAGATAGCTTATATAATACCTATAGCTATCTACCAGTAAGAGCTTGCGCCCCTACTTATAACTACTTTGTCCTTTCTTGTCTCTTCCTATAGACTTTCCTAGCTTAGATATTTCCCGTTCTAGCTCGAAGAATTCACTGTCTGACATCATAGACAGTGGACTATCTTCAGTAGACAGTGGACTATCTTCAGTATCCACCGGTTCGGGATTACTAGTTGGTAGGTCAGGAAGAAGTAGGATAGGATTTATAGTTTCCATTGTGGCTTCCCCTACCACATTATTCATAACTTCACGATACAAATCTCCATCTACTTGCATTGGCTCATCGCGGTTAACAAGATTTGACTCTAAGATCTCACCCATCCCCTGGTTAGCTTGCGTATTAATAGGACTAGAGTTGTCGCTAGAAATACTATCTGGAGTTGACTCTGGTATAAAAAATTGCGGTGAAAAAGCCAAATCCCCTTCACTGGTCATATCATCTGCGGATATTAGAGCAATCTCTTCCCCCTCTACCACTTGGTCACCCGAAGCCACTGCTGTACGACCTTTGCGTGAACCACTATTGTTATCATTATCCTTTGGACTTTCAGCCTCATATGGATAAGGCGCATCCGCAAAGCTGTCTTCAAAAGGTAGCTCCATAGGGGATTCTACTGTTGGTGGTTGCTCACTCGCTTGCACAGCAGAAGCTACTTCACGATTATTTTGAGCATTATTATCCTCATCTCCGCTATAACCATAGATATCCTCTTCCTCTTCATTTGACCCTGAGGGATGAAGAGGTGTTTCATTTGGTAGATTAGTACTAGGGGTTGGCCTTCTGGAGGGGAGGTCGTATTCAACATAATGCGCTTCAAGAGTACGTGGATTTAGATCCGTACTATCATTATTCAAGTTAGCAACTTGCAATATTAGATTAGGGATTTCTATATCCCCATTTGGTGAAGGATCTGGTGGTCAAGTTGGAGTAAACCTTAATGTAATTTTACTATTACTTCCTTTAGTAGTATAAACCTGTTTTAGTAGAGTAAACTCAAGGTTAAGTTTTCTAGTTTTTTTCATAACTAGAGTATTAGGTATAGAAGATTTGACTCTTTGCTCACCTTCATAATCAAAATTAACTCTTTTCCCTCCCAGAGATATTTGGTGATATTCATGTGGTATAATATCCAAGAGTTTTATACTCTCAAAGGGCAACTCTATAGATATACTTTTTCCACGGAAAAATCTATTATTAAACCCATCTAAGGTATATTTAACTGACTTAGGGTTTTTATTTTTATAGTCTACAGCTTTTTTAGTAAAACCTACACTTTTCTTTTTAACAACACTAAAATTATCCATATCTGATTGATACGGATAATTTTTATCGACCCCAGCTAGAACACTAAAATTATCCTTATCTGATTGATAAGTTAAGTTTCCATCTGAATTTGTATAGATAAAATCCATACATCTACGAATAGATACCTCATCCCTATTATCTAACATATTATAGTCATGTGTAGGCATAGTCATATTAGATATACCTCCTTGTTTAAAAACAAAAGGTAATTTTACACTATCATTTTTAACGTCTATAATGCTATAAAGTTCGTAATCTGTATTTCTGTCTAGTATTGGAGCAAATGTTGTACTTGTAGTGTTTATTCCAAAATATTTACTATCAGTGGGTTTTAACTGAAAAAATTCAAATGTAAGTCTATTAATAGAAACACCATAAATATTCTGAAATTTAGTAAATTCACTTCTAGTCAATTTACTAGCGATTTTTTTTATTAACTCTGCTCTAGATTTTTCTAATGGTAAATTTATGCTAGCATCTAATTCACCCAGCATTTGCCTTCTGATTTTATAACCTTCCGCAACTCCCTCTTTATACATACTAAAATAAGTCATATGACTTTGGTTTCTAGTTATTAATAAACGGTTTATAGGATAATCACGACGAGTTTTGAAATAATAGCAATCATTATCCATATATTCATTATTACTGTCATTTCTAGACATTCGCCTTTCTGCGAATTTTACTAAATCCCATTCTTTTCCTTTAGGACGAGCTAGTAGATATTCATCTTTTTGAATAGCAGATTTTGTTTCAGACCGGGCTTTATACATTAAGTCTTTAAATTTAAGTCTAGATTTATCTGAACCATCTTCTTCTCAAATCATGAAATCCTTAGGGTTAGCTTTTTGACCTTTAGTTAAATAAAATTCCACTAATTTTCTATATTCGTTGTCTAAGGTATTTTCAAAAAAAGCTAACTTCCGGGCTGCCAATCTGTCCTCATGTATTACAAAATTTTCATTATTAGCTATTTTTATAGCTTCCCCTTGTACTCCTACTACCTTATTTAAGTCTTTAGAGAATTTAATACTATCAGTAGTATTAAATTCTCTAATTCTAAGATTATTTTGACTTTTTTCTTGGTAATAATTCTTTACAGTTTTTAGTTCGGGTTCCATATAATACGATGAAGGCCTTCATACTCTAAATAAACTTGTATTATCTATAGATTCGGCTTGAGTAAATATTATTAAACCATTAATTCTATTCTCCACCTTATCTATCCCTATCTGGGGTAACATTATACCATATTTAGATTCTAATGTTGTTGTAATATCCCTAATTTTGGCTGAACTATCCGTAACATTTGCATTTTGTAAATAATAAGTAGGCATAAAGACACAACCAGGCAAGTCATGTCTAATTATATTAACTATTAATAATCTCCCTTTTAAAACCAAAGAAACCGCCCCATAAAATTTAGTATTATAAAAATAATTTATTGGTTTTACTGTGAAATTAGCTTGCGATCTTTGAATACCTTCATTATATTTAAGTTTTCACGTAATATTTACGATAGGAGAATTATTTAATTTATCTTTATATTCTTTTATTAGCCCTTGTCGAACAGATTCAGTAACAGGTACATAATCAGCCTTTTTCTTTATGGTTTCATCTATATTTCGATAATATCTAGATAAAGAAGCCCCACCCTCTTTCGCCACGGCTTCTTTATTTAGGTTTTGAGCAGCCTCTTTCTCTATGGCTGCATCTAGATTTCGATAATATATACCCACGTCCGTATCGGGTACTTTATGTAGGTTTCGAGCTTCTTCAGCCGCTTTCGCCAGGGCTATTTCTGTTTTTCGCACCTGCATGATATTGATGGTTGGTTCAGGTCCACACTTTACTACACCTGGCGTACAGAAAGGTATGCCTTTCCACTCGTAATATCTTTGGTTACCTTCATTAAAATAAAACTTACTGAAACCTGAATTACATGCTTCCTGTAAAAATGGAGTTAGTGATATAAATGCCGCTATATAGCTGGCTGACCCCGCTAGATCCAATGCGCTCTTAAGTGGTATAGGCTCATGCTTATTTATTCCGACCCTCTCTCCCGGAGGGATACACTTCGTTAGGGAAGCTCGGACTCCAGAATCGCCATCGGAGAGAGGGTCAACCCTACTGCACGATATTGTACTTTGTCTACTAACGAAGTGTGAGGCACGCCATCCTGGCTTATTTATTCGCAAGATACCGTATATTATACAAATTGTGAATAATGTTATAATTATAACAATAAACCCTTTTATTATTATAGATATAATTATTGTACTATAATAGTTTTGAATTAAGTAGTTTACAATTATAGTACATGTTATTCTATATAGATTTACTCTTTTTACTACGTAATCATTATACAAATAATAATCTTTATCCTCTATAGATTCTTTCTTCAGATATTTCACTATAAAATTTAGCAAATAAAAAAACATAGGTAAAGGAAGAGTAAGTATTAATATTGTTATTATAAAACTATTATTATCATCTATATTTAATAACATAGTAGCTAGCAAATATCTAAAAATATATATTATTATAATAGATATTATTCACATTTTAAATAAATGCTTTATAATTTTCCCTATATTATTTATTATCAGTGTAATAAAGTGCACTAATTTTTCTCTAAAATCTACTTTTTTATGACTGGGCAAGCCACTATAAAAAAACTGAAAATGTTTTTGATAAAAATTTAGAGCTAAAGCTTTAACTAATATTACACTTAATATACTTAAAATTATAAAAATATAATTTTGTATTATAAAAAGTATGGGAAATATTATAAATAATATTAAAACCATTAATATATAAGTCCTAAATCCAAATAAAGATCTATGACTATAACATAAGATATAATTTATATTACTATCTAATTTAATGTTTTTAGCTAGCTCTGGGACGCCTACGGATGATCCCAAATTTTCGGGAAGATTATTTAACACTTCTAAGAATAAATTCAAATCTATTTGAATAGATGTAACGGCTACATGAATAAAAACTACAGCTAAAAATTGATATAATTTTATATTAAAGATATATCGTGAAATAAGTTCTATAGAATTTTTAGATAGCCTGTTGATTTTCTGACGATTTATAAAAGTACGAAGATTTATATATTGTTGAAGATCTCTGCTGAGACGAAGTCTACCCCCTACGCTGGGATCAGAATGCAGAGATCAAGGGAATCTAACGAAAAGACGGACTAAAAGAAGATTAATATTTTTTTCCATTTTTAAGGTATTGTTATTTATAAAACTAGTAGTCGCATTTAGTTAAGTTAATAATAATAGCCTACGACTTACTAAGACTCCCGCTCCCACCAATATGGTGGGGAGCCGGAGGTGGAGATACGAGGTCTACTCCCCATATCACCTTAAGAATATTAAACCGCGCTATAATTACAGGCTAAATATATAAGAGCTTGCTCCCTCCGGATAAATACTCCCTAACGAAGTGTACTCCTATTCCCTAACGAAGTGTACTCATATTCCCATATTCCCGTATTCCCGGAGGGAATTAGGGAATTAGGGAGGCATTCTTCTGGGAATAGGGAATCGCGAATCGCATATAATATACATTAGCATTTTATGCTCTTTAGAACTTGGTAGTTAGAGCTATGCACACAGCCTACTTACCTTCAGTACTTCCTTAAGGTACTAAACTAAAGTCGCTTATCTAGTCGTAGCTAGGATAAAAAGAATCAGCGTGCTTGCGAGAGACGAAGTCTCTCCCCCTAGGGGAATAGGGGGATGAGATTGTTCCTAGCAAAGACTCCTCTTTATTTTTTATCTTTATACTTTGCTAGGGAACTTTGTTCCCTAGCAAAGAGTGCGCCCACGCTAAATTAGCGTACATAGCTCTAACTATCGCATTCTTCATCACATGAAACTTCATATTCTTAATTCTTTCTATAAGATATAGCCCACTTGCTAATCCAGCACAAGCTAGATGGCTAAGCTTACAATAAGTTTGAGTCGCCCGCTTATTTATACTAGCTAAGCTCTGAAGAAAAAAAAGAGCTTGCTATGAGTAAGGGGTCGCTAGCGCGATTTTTTTTTCTGTGTAGCGGAGCGTACTCCTCCTCTTTAATTTTTTTTTTTATCGCTTGCTTTATATACTCAGTATATATATACCTTCTCTAGCTTATCTGTTACTGAAAAGAAGTGTAGATGCTATGTGGAATACAATAGCATTATTATAGTATGTATAATTATAAATCCTACTATACTATACTAAATCCTATAGAATACGGTTAGTCAGATTCGAACTGACACAAATCGAGTGGAAATCGACAAGTCTACCATTAACCTATAACCGTTCAAATAGAGCTTGCTGGAGCTTGCGTAGACGAAGTCTCTCCCTAACGAAGTGTATGAATGCCCCCCATAGGGGTAGGGAATAGTGAAACGAATATTACTACCTCTATAAAACCTTCTTTAGCTATACATTTAGCTAGGTAAGAAGGGTGCATATTAATAAAAGCTGCGGCTCTTCTTATAGAAGTAAAATACACAACTTCATTGGTTTCAACATTATCATTATCTACTAATAGACCACCTGAAGGTTGAGAATTAGCTCCCAGTTTTATTTTAGCCTCTTCGGATAGAGGTTTACCTAATTTAGCTGCACGTATAAGTTCTATAGTCTGAGGGCTATGTTTAAAGCCGTATAGAGAACCCGCAGTTTTCAAGGTGTTATACTTAAACTCGTAGTCGGCGTAGACGAAGTCTCTCCGCAGGACTAGCCTGCGTACCCGAGACTTCTAATTTCGAAGAGATATGTATTTCATATCCCTTACGGGATCAGAAATTAGTATTTCATATCCCCCCTTCGGCGGGATCAGAAATTAGAAGTGGGGGGGTAGACTTCTCCGCCGAAGGGGAGAGACTTCGTCTACAGCAAGCTCTTTAATATCCGAAAAAGGACTTGAACCTTCAAGGCACTCTGCCTACAAATTTTAAGTTTGTTGTGTTTACCAATTTCACCATTCGGATTTTTTTTTACAATTAGCCAGAGTCGAACTGACAAAATTCGTTTGGTAAACGAATAGTTTACCATTAACTTATAATTGCTTACTTCCTACAACTATAGTCTTTCTTAACTGTCTATCACCAATGAATATAGCTCATTGAGATACACTTTACTAGCCTTCGCTAGCGGAGCGTACTCTCCGAAGGAGGAAGATTCTTCCGCGACGAAAATACAGCAAGCTCTCCTTAGCCTGCTGATTATTTTTTTCTACAGAAAAAAATCGCGCTAGCGACAGAAGTCTACCCAACGAAGTGGGGGGCATTCTTCTGGATAGCCTTGTCTTAAGACTACGGTGCAAATCTCTATCTAGTGTTAGGGTTTTTTATATTAGAGAGAGCTGGATAGGCTTCGCCTCTCCAAATAAATTATCTCTCTCCTTAGCCTGCTGATTATTTTTTTCTACAGAAAAAAATCGCGCTAGCGACAGAAGTCTGCCCAACGAAGTGGGGGGCATTCTTCTGGAGTGAGTCTTTAGTTATATTTGGACCGATTCCAGCACTCAGATTTAGGGCTAAAGTGACTTGAACACTTATAATTACTGTTATGAGCAGTACACTTTACCTATTAAGTTATAGCCCTACGCGGACAAAGGACTTGCACCTCTAACCTCTGGACATGAGCCAAATGTGTTACTATTACACCAATCCGCTTTAGACTAGATAGGATTCGAACCTACGATGGTAGCATTGAAAGAGCTATGTCGTAACCGCTTGACTACTAGTCCTTTTAATATCCCTCCCTCCGAAGGACTAATTTCGAAGAAATAGGGGAGACTTCGTCTACAGCAAGCTTAAGCTTGCGCCTTAAAAAAATGAGGCAGAATCCTCTTTACGGGAGAAGCCACAGGAGTTGCACCTGGATGTATTGGCCGCACCCAACCATAACCACTATCGGTTTAGCTTCATCTTGGTGTGGAAGCTCGAGCTGAGATATTTGCACCCTACTAAGGTATAATATTGCAGTCTCCCATCTCTGCCTTATTTACCACTAAGATTACTAAAATAGCTCTTTTTTTTTGTAGTTTACTAGCCTGCGCCTTACTATTCGTCAGCCCAATGCAAGTATCGCACTTACTTCTATTGATTACAAAACAATTGCATTACTTTTATGCTAATCAGGCTCTAGCTACAATTTGCTAAAATTTAAAAAGCCAAACCACCCGATAGCAAAGTATATCCAGGTATGGTTGGCTAATTTCTGCTGAGCAGAAATAGGCATGCATTGTACATGCGATATATGTATAAATAGTTATTTATAAAATTAGTACTTTATTCTTAAAAATCTCCAGATTCGTACGGATAAAGCCTATATTAATCCTTCGTAATAATATTTTACGTATATTTAAGAAATATCTTAAGATAAGCTTCGTGCCTATATGCTTTCAGCACTTATCCTTAACCAACTTAGCTTTCCTGCCGTGCCTATGCTATATATTTATCTTAGTGAAAGAAACATCCCTATGTATAGCTAAAGCTATACAGATATATAGAATTTTTATCCTATATTTTAATATTTGGGCACATAGACAACAGGTAAACCATAGGTTAGTAACTATTATTTAACCCTTTTACAAATTAAATTCTTCTTGTTCCTTTCGTACAAAAGTTAGTTCTTATTATATTCTAATTCCCCCTAGAAGATAGAAACCATACTGTCTCACGACGTATTTAACCCAGCTCATGTAACTTTTTAATCGACGAACAGTCGCACCCTACATAGTTCCTGCATCCATGAGGATAAGTTAAGCCGACATCGAGGTGCCAAACCGCGCACTCATTTTGTACACTCTTGCGCAAATTAGCCTGTTCTATGTGTTATCATAAAAGCGTCCTATGAAGGTGGGAACGAAGTCCCCCCCTTATTTTTTTATTGCTGTACAAGCAATACCTCCGGTATACGAAATACCGAAGGATAGCTATAGCACTTATATTTCCATTTTTTTCAAAACGGTTCAGACTATGTCTTCATTATTATTATATATATATATTTTAGTAGTAGTCCATATCCCAGGCGGACCCACTTCGTCTAATTTCTGATCCCGTAAGGGATATGAAATACAGACGAAGTCTCGGGATTAGTAGCCTTCTGATGAGTAGTCCTTCGGACTCAGAAGGCTACTAATCCCAACGAAGTGGGGGGCATTCTTCTGGACTACTCATCAGAAGCCTCTTGCGCCTTTCTTTATTTTCCACCTATTCAACCTTTTACTGCAAAGGCTCCAATACGACGTTTTGATTTAGCTATTGAATAAGTTACATTTGATTTAGAATTACCTCTAAATAAAACTGAACTTAAACCTCTAAAAGAAGAATCTACATTTTTTAATCCTCCTTTTCATTTTAATGAATAGATAGATCTATCCGCTCTGTAACGTTTAGTTAATCTACCTTTAACTTCTAATCTTATACCTGCCATATTTTTATATCCAATAGAATTATAAATAGTATTATGGATATTTTCTTTATTAGCATCGCTGCTATGCATTATTCCATTATTTATATCTGAAGGGTATGTACCATCTAACAGTTTAGATAGAGAGGAGGTTGGCGCCAAGCTTCCAGCGATGCCTTCCGGCATAGCTGGGAATACTATATTAGATATTATTTTTAAATCTTTAAATTTACTTTGAAATAGATCCATTTTTTGATCACCTTTTATTATAGATCTTTCTTTAATCGTATTAATATTAGGTAAATATGCTCTATTTAAAATACTAAACATAGAATTTATATAATTTATTCTTCTTTTTCTTAATTTTAATGCTAATGCATTAGTAAAAAGATCTGTATGATATGCGACAGATTTTAAATTAATTATATTATATTCTATTTTTTTTCCTAGAATTTTATTTAATATATTACTTAATTTAGGTAAAAACACCAATCTGTTGAATTTATATTGATTAAGAGAATATAATAAGTCATATTTTCTTAAGTATTTTAGATATTTTCTCGCATATTGGTTAAGAATAACACCTCAAACTTTTTTTAAATAAAGATCTTTTAATTTTATAAATTTATTTAAATATTCTAGTTTATATTTTATAAATTTGGTTTTTCTTATTATATCACTAATAAATATATATTGATCTTTATATTCACCTAAGATTTTATAAATTTTTTCTATATTTTCTTTATATAATAAAAAATAACGTTTGGCTATTAATTTTTTACTTATTTTTTTATTTATTTTTAAATATTTTTTTTTTAATACATTTTTTTCTCTATTTAGAGTATACAGAGTAATTATTGCTTTATTATTAGTATGTTTAATTTCAGCATTACTTACGTGTATTCTTCTTAATAAATTACGTCTTCTTTTTAATAATATAAATTTAGATCCTGTATATTTATGATCTTTAAAATATAAATTAAAGTAACCTTTTATTATTTTGTTTATATTTAAATCATTAACTGGTATATTCTTTAATGTATTTTTATTATAAGAATAGATAGTATTCTTTCATTCTTTAGAAAATGAAGGTAAATATTTGGTTATTCCTATATCACCTATTTTTTTCTTTAAAAGTATTGTTTTAGATTGTTTTAAATTATTATTATAAATTTTCGAGCTAACTTTGCCTTGCCCACCTTTAGAAGAGGCGGCTTGAAAGTTAACGATTCCCGGCGTAGCCGGGAATACTACGTTACCGTCTTTATTCATTTTTCTAAATATTTATTCTTTCTTTTATTTTTTTTTTTATATATATATATATAATAATAATGTTGGGTGTAAAAAAGGATTATTGTTTAGCCTGCAAGTAAAAGCAACTAGCTTTATATATCGGCTAGCTGGCTCTTCCTCGCAAACTGTGCATATAACTCACCTTATAGTCGTTGAACGTCTTTATCTTATAATTTATGCTAAGATAAATTTCGCTTCAAATTTACATAGCGAGCTTTATAGACGGAGTCTCGTAAAGCAACGCGTAAGTAATTTTTGAAATTAACCCAATATATTATTAATTATTTTTACTTCTCAATATAGCACGGGTAGACGAAGTCTCAGCGATATCCCTATGGGATCAGGATTTTTTCTCCGAAAAAATATGCTGGCTGATTCCTGATTCTCTAATTACCTACCCCCGTAGGGGGTCAGGGAATAGGGAATAGGGGGCTAGCTTCGCTAGAACGAAGTCCGCTCTTCATAGCAAGCTCGTATTTTTTTTTAAAAAAAAAGCTGAGTCCGTAGGACTATGACCCATACCACAGTGAAATAAAATATTAAAGGACAAACATCCCTAGCGTAGCTTTTCCAATAATCCAAGATCTTTCCTTGTTGCATCTTGTGATCCTATGCCCTGCTTACGCAACTGTAAGATTTGTTGATAATCAAACAGTAAGGCAAGATTTAGCCGTTGAGCTTTTTAGATAATTAAAACATAACTATTAGAGCATAGCTAGATAGCCAGTCTTAATAGTTAAAAAATATTAGTGCGAGCTTGCTATGAAATACATAGTAGTCCATATCCCCCCTTCGGCGGGATTAGGACTCAGCAGCTACTACTTAATATTTTTATTATCTCTAATTTCTATATAGTGAAAATCCTACCTTTTTTTAAATATATATACAACGAATGTACATATAAATAATTTTATATGATTAAAAATAGTTCTACTACCTTAAATCGCAAACAAAATAATTATAAATTATTAGACACTCCTGTTTACTCTTTACAGGGTCTGTGCCCCACATAAACTGTCCCCTAGCGATAGTTCCTTAACCAAGGGTACTTATCTATTTCTGCAGGCATAAATCCAAATTTAAGTATAATCTATCATTATGCGCTTACAGCAGAAAGGAAAATAAGCTGAATTAGGTTGATTTACTACGAGCTTAAGCTCGTCCTAAACCAATTCATTCATATGAAAAAAAAATAAAGGATTCTCATTGTCATAGAGCCAGCTTGCTAAGCAAGCCGGCCGTCAATTACCTTATAAACTGAAAATTGTTTATCATACTCTATAATTAGTGACAGTAAAGCTGCATAGGGTCTTCTCGTCTAACTAGAGGTAAACTGTATCTGCACAGCTATTCCAATTTCACTGAGTCAATCATAGAGACAGCTGTTGTATCGTTACATCATTCATGCAAGACCGCATTTAACGGCCAAGGCATTTCGCTACCTTAGGACCCTCACGTTAAGGCCGCCTTTAACCGGGGTTTCCGTCTACATCAAATATTAGTATATTTAATTATATCTGTTAACCAGCCGGCACCGGGCAGACATCACACTCTATACTTAGATTTTTAATCTTTCAGCAAAGTGCTGTGTTTTAATTAAACAGTCGTACAACACTATTTCATGCTTCTTCCTCTTTACCTGATATTAATCAAGAATAATGAGCTCTCCTTATCCCGAAGTTACGGTAGTCAATTTGCCGAGTTCCTTTATGATTGTTAGCTCATTTACGCCTTCGTATTCTCTACTAGCTTACTTGTTTCAGATTCTAGGTACGGTTACTTTCCATTTACAGCTATAGCTAGTTCTAGCCATAGCTTAAACTTATTACTATTTTTCCAGTACATTTTGCACTTAAAATGTCGTCCTTAGTATGAAAGATTGTCTCATCGTTTTAATCTTTTGATTCCATAAACTTAGAGGCCGTTACTTAATTACATCCATAAGCTTTAGGCGGAAAATTTTCTTTTAGTTACTCATGTCACCATTATCACTTGAGTTAAATTATTATAATTTCATTTAAAAAATAAAAATCTTAATTTAGCTCAACGTTCTGCTACCCCATTTAATTATAATTGTATAGTCCGAGCTTGCTGAGACTATTAATTATAAAATAATATGGACAAGGTTTCGGTATATTGTTTAGATCCGATAAATTTTCGATGCTTTTAAAACTTAACAAGCGCTCTGTTACGAGGTCATAAAATTATGGCTGCTTCTAAGCCTATCTCCTTGTCGACTTTAATAAAAACCTTCTTAATTTCACTCAACTAATAATTTAGGAACCTTAACTCTTGTTCTGGGCTGTTTCCCTTTTGACATACAACCTTATCATTCTATGTCTGATGATTTAAGATATATCTTTGCCATTCCGAGTCTACATACTCACTGATAAAATCTTCATGATCCCCCAATTTGTACAAAATAAAACATGGGCTTAACTTGTTAACAAGTTAAGCCTTATGTCTTGTCTGAGATTAAATTCTGTACCTGCTAAGATATTATACTTAAATTGCCTACTGTTATAGGTTTCGCAGAAAACCAGCTATCCTGGTCAGTATTGTCTTTCACTACACCTACCATAATTCTTCGGATATTTATGCTACAATATTCCGTTCGGACTTTTATAATCCTGATTATGGTAAAATCACCAGGCTTCGGGTCTAACTTTAGACACTTACCGTTATTTTAACGCTCGGTTTAACTACGTAGAATCTCGCATCTAATGTTAACTTGGTGACCCATTATGCAAAAGGTACGTTCTAACTTTTTTATTTTTCCGAACTGCTTATAAAATCACTGTTTTTGTTTTGGTTCCCTCACGGTACTTTCCACTATCGCTTACATATTATATTTAGCCTTTGAGGAAGGTTCCCCATTAAATTTAAACAGTTTATCCACCATTTGACTTTCTAGGCTACTCTATTTTAGCTCACGCTAATCATAGAATCTCTTTTGATTTCTTTTCCTGAAGTTAATAAGATATTTCAATTCACTCCGTTTATTATTAGATTTCTCTTAGAGTTAATATAATTATAGGCTTGTAGGTAAAGAATTGCTCATATTACTGGTTGCCTATTAAAAGCGAGCTTGCTATGAAATACGGCCAGCATATATATACAATCAGCTAGCAAGCCTATTTATATAAATAAATCTCTTTAATATGTAGCTTAAATTCTACAATAATTTCTTTCTATACTTATATAATTTAGGAGCAGCTAGCGAAACGCTGGCGCACCTAAATTACATTTATACTTTATATATCCAAAGCGAGCGGTAAAAAAAAAATAGCTTTTTTTCTACCAGCAGCTTCATATCCCTAACGAAGTGTACTGATTTCTGATCCCGTAGGGATATGCAGTATTTTAGTAATTTTTTTCTGTATGCTTCGCACAGAAGCACAGAAAAAATACTGCTGATTCGTGAAACGAATATCCCTATTTTTTTAGAGTTTAGACT